GCTAAGTTTATAGTGAAGCTTTGATTTATTCAGATATTTAAGATCCCATTCTATAAGACAGTTTTTTTTGTATGACCTTCTAGAACTCTTTCTCATCGGCACCAGGCTTGCACGGCGTATTGGTAAGAAAAGAACCAAGGGCTCTTACTCATTAAGACGCTTGCTTATTCAAATTAGGGTTATTTACTCACAAATTGTAGTTTTAAGTGCTATCATACCTTCGTTATTCCTCAGTAGCTCAGTGGTAGAGCGGTCGGCTGTTAACCGATTGGTCGTAGGTTCAAATCCTATTTGAGGAGAGCTCTTTTTTTCTTTTTTTTTTTTTTCTTCAAGCACTTGGTTCCATAATTATAAGTAAGGTCCACCATAAAAAGAGTTCAAAATTTGCCCAATTTAGCTGAATTGGAGTAAACCTCTCTTCGCTCCGACACATTCTTTTTTTCAACTATAGAACTTCATTGATAATTTTAGCAATGTTACCAACATCTTTGTGTAGATTGGGAATAATCTAAAACCCAGGGTTAGCCCGCTCATTTATTTCAAATTATGAGCGAGCTATATTCATCAATTCGAGAGAATTGATTTCGATCAAGAGAAGGTCCTTGGCCTTTTCATCTTTATACCTTATGCAGACTGTATAACCTTTGAATCATGGGCTAGTTGATAGGATATGTGAAATCTTATTCGATCTGCTCGAGGATTTGAAATGAATTATCAGGAAGTGGTAAAGTATGAAAATGGACTTCATATTAGCGATCGTAGTCTTTCGTTTTTAAGCAAGCATTTCAATCAATTATTTCATAATCTTTCATTTCTTTTTTATCTATCTCTATATTGTTCTATGTAAACGTAAACGAGTTGATGAAATAACTGAATTTTAACAATCTATAAAAAATATTATTTAGGGAACGATATTGAAATAGGATGATGTTATAAACATCAATGCTGATAAAGAGCACAACTTCAATATAACATTCTAGTTTTCTATTGTTAGAATTTTCATTATTTATATTATGAAAATAAATAAATATATTAATATAGATATTAATATACAAAATATAGAAAAGAATATATAGGAAGATATACGTCCCCCCCCTAAGCATCTGATTTCCTCTCCTACAAAAAGGCCTAAAAAACCTATTCCATTTGGGAATCCATCAATTGCCCATTGATCAAATGAATTACTTGTTTCAGCTAATCCTCGTATACCTTTAATCAAGATTATGTCATAATATATGTCTATATAAGCTCGATAAAAAGACCAATTATAGATAATATTAATCGATTGGTCCATAATAATCTTAATATTAGGATTTGTTTTATGATATACATCCTTTGATAAGAAGTAAATAGGTATATAGAAAATAAAGGCAATCAATATACCGAAAAATGCTATACCAACTGAGGGGATTGCGTCTAGTAAAAATTCGGGCCAATTTTCCGGATGTTTCTTATCAAAAGGGGTCATCGATGAAGTAAACCATTCAGATAATATGTCATAACTCATTCCGCTTCGAAAAAAAGGAACTCCTATCAATCCAATAAACAGAGTAAATATCCCCAATATAACTAAAGGAAATAGCATTGTCTTGCCCGATTCTTTGGGATATGCAAAAGATCCCTTATGGAAGAAGAAAGGATAAGTGATAACCAAACCTCTGTTCTTTTTGTACAATCCTTCCATCTCATTGGAAATTTTAAATGCTTCTTTGGAAAAGGAATTATTACTTCCTATAATTTGATTCGACATAGAATCCGCTCTCGTTCTATTTGATATCCCGGATTCCTCCTCTCCCCACATAGAAGTCGAATATAGTGCAATATGGTTGTTATATGGATTAACTAAATTTACGCGGAAGTCCCCTTCAAAAGTAAGTAAATACATACGAAACATGTAAAAGGCAGTTAATCCTGCTGTGAACCAAGTTATTCCCCCAAAAATGGGAGAATATAACTTACTATCACTAAGAATTTGGTCTTTAGACCAAAAACAAGCAAAAGGTGGAATACCAGAAAGAGAAAGTGTTCCTAAAAGAAACGTGATTCCCGTAATTGGCATATATTTCCTCAAACCACCCATAAGAGCCATATTCTGACTTTTACTGGGGCAATATCCAACAATGGGTTCCATGGAATGGATGACTGATCCGGATCCTAGGAACAATAATGCCTTGGAATAAGCATGTGTAATCAAATGTAACAGAGCGATTCGATAGGAATCTATCCCTAGAGCTAACATCATGTAGCCTAATTGAGACATAGTAGAATAAGCCAAGCCTCTTTTAAGATCTTTTTGAGCGAGAGCCATAGTAGCTCCCAATAGAGCTGTTATTCCACCTATCCAAGAGATAAGATACATTATTAAAGGTAGAGCTTTAAAAAGAGGAAACAATCGAGCTACAAGAAAAATTCCTGCTGCTACCATAGTAGCGGCATGTATAAGAGCTGAAATAGGAGTAGGCCCTTCCATAGCATCAGGTAACCATACATGAAGTGGAAATTGTGCAGATTTGGCTATTGGACCTAAAAATAAGAGAAAAGCACACGAAGTAACAAAAAACGAACCAACCCCATCAACGGCAGTCAACTCGTTTAATTTTTCAAACAAATATTGAAATTCAAAACTACCTGTTACCCAATAAAAACCTAGAATTCCTAGTAAGAGTCCAAAATCCCCTGCACGATTAGTTATAAATGCTTTTTGACAAGCATTAGCCGCGCTGGGTCGCGTAAACCAGAAACCTATCAATAAATAGGAACACATTCCTACTAATTCCCAAAAAAAATATATTTGTAATAAATTAGGGCTAATAACTAACCCCAGCATAGAAGCATTGAAAAAATTAAGGTAAGCAAAAAACCTCACATATGTTTTATCGTGCGACATATAAGTATCGCTGTAGATCATAACCATGGTTCCAACTGTTGTAACTAAAACTAACATAATGGAAGTAAGTGGATCAATCAAATAGCCTAACTCTAATGAAAACTTATTATTAATAACCCAGGACCAGAAATACCGATAGATGGGACCACCGGTAATCTGTTGCAAGAACAAATTGAAAGAAAGAAACATAGCTACACTTAACAGAAAAATGCTAATAAGAGCCCATGTACGGCGAACACTCTTAGTTGCTCCTGGAAAAAAAAAGGATCCTAATCCGATTGGTACAGAAGCTGAAAGCGGAAGGAAAGGCACGACCCGAGCATATTTGTATATAAATTCCATAGGAAGATTAAAAAATTATTCTCAATATTTTGATATTCCACATTCTTGGTTTCCAATCCACTAGACCCTGAAGAGAATAAAATAAAAACGATAGATCATGAATAAAGAAGAACGATAGAATATGGGATGCAATCCTATCGATTTCATATTTAATTTTTACTTTTTTTTTCTTTTTTCTGCAAAAGATTTGCATTGGTCAATACTGATACTAATCAAATATTTGTAAGATGAGCAAGAAGGAACTCTTTTTCAGTTTAGGTACTGAGCTATTAGTTATGTACACACACATTCTTATTTAGAATTCAATTTTTCATTGTAGATTAATAGTAGTATTAAGAATAGAATTGAATAGAAAATGAAACCAATTAGAATTATTAATATGAGAAATAATTGAATATCTTAAAATGATATAGTTTTCATTTACTCAAAATTCGATATATGTATGTAAGTGTATGTAAGAATTTATTAATTGTTATCAATTTGTATCGTGGATCTCTTGTTATTAGTAAATAGTATATAAATAAGGTTCCAAAATGCAATAAAAATATGATAGAATATTCTATCATATTTTTATCCATAAAATGGAACTAAACTATAAACAATGAATTGAATTTAAAGATATATAAGAAGTGTACAAAATAAAAACAAATATAGAGTATAATATATATAATATATTCAAAAATTTTCTATTTTTTATAAATAAAATCGAACTATAAAAATATTATGGCTGTACCAAAAAAACGCACTTCTAAATCCAAAAAACAGCATCGTAACAAGGTTTGGAGGAAAAAAGCAAATTCGGACGCAAGAAAAGCTCTTTCTTATGTTACGAGTTATTCTTCTTTAAGAGAGTTTTTCTTCGGTGAGAAGGATGGGATGATAATAACGGGACCAAGACCGAACATACCGAGAGAACTACTAATGGGAAAAAAGCCCAAGGGTTTTCTTCCTCCCTTAGTAGATGAAGAAGACTCCGAAAATAATGAATAAATTAGAGGAAGTGGTATAACTATAGTACACCCTCCAAGACCCTAGAGAGGAGCAATGGGAATCTCTAGGGTCTCTTGGAGGTACTTGGAAAAATGAAGGGACACGGTTCTATAATCTACTATAGCTCTTCTCTATGACCTTAAATATGGGAATTTATTAATCATTCCGTCATCCCTTTTTTTCTTTCTCAATGGAAAAGGAGTTTCTTTCTCAATGGAAAAGGAGAGTGTATCATTCTTTTTAATAATCCCGGATAAACTCTGACATTAAATCTTGCTGGTATGGTAACTTTATTCTACGAAAGTTGCATTTTATTTATGCCGAAGAGAAATTCATTCGATCGAAACATAGGAAGGAATATATAGACCATGAACAAAAAGAAATGGATCTCATTCTTTTTTCTTACTCTAAATTAAATTAATCAAATAATATTGAACTTCGGAATATTTTTTTATGATCAAAAATTTGTCTGTTCGCTCCTCTTTGATTCCTAGAGAACAAAGAGGATCTGTTGAATCTCAAGTATATTATTTAACCAGTCGAATTCAAAAACTTACTGAACATTTGGACCTGCACGGAAGAGACTACTCGTCCCAAAGAGGTTTGTGGAAAATTGTGGGTAAACGTAAACGACTTCTGATTTATCTGTTCAAAAAAGATAGACTTCGTTACAAACGTTTAATCGATCAATTAGATATTCGTGGACTGCGTTAATTTTTATTTGAATGAAATTTTAATTTTCAAAAATTATGTTTTATTAAATTCCGAATCCTAATGAGTCATTCTTTTTTTTGTTCTCATTGATTTTTTTAACCGGGAAAGAGCTATGATTATGGTTGCTAGGGAGAAAGACCTCATGATGGTAAGTATGGGTCCTCATCATCCATCAATGCATGGTGTTCTTCGACTTATTGTTACTCTAGATGGTGAAGATGTTATTGATTGTGAACCTATATTAGGTTATTTACATAGAGGTATGGAAAAAATTGCTGAGAACCGAACAATTGTTCAATATCTCCCCTATGTAACACGATGGGATTATTTAGCTACTATGTTCACAGAGGCGGTAACGGTTAATGCACCAGAAAAGTTGGAAAATATTCAAATACCTAAAAGGGCTAGCTATATTAGAATGATTATGCTAGAGTTAAGTCGTATAGCTTCTCATTTGTTATGGCTTGGACCTTTCATGGCTGATATTGGTGCGCAGACTCCTTTCTTTTATATTTTAAGAGAGAGGGAAATGATATATGATTTATTTGAAGCTGCCACGGGTATGCGAATGATGCATAATTATTTCCGTATTGGAGGAGTAGCTGTAGATTTACCCTACGGTTGGGTAGATAAATGCTTCGATTTTTGCTATTATTTCTTTCCAAAAGTGACCGAATATGAAAGACTTATTACACGCAATCCTATCTTTTTGAGACGAGTTGAGGGAGTAGGCATTATTAGTAGAGAAGAAGCAATAGATTGGAGTTTATCAGGACCCATGCTACGAGCTTCCGGAATCCAATGGGATCTTCGTAAAGTGGATCATTATGAATGTTATGATGAATTGGATTGGGAAATCCAATGGCAAAAAGAAGGAGATTCATTAGCTCGTTATTTGCTTCGAATCGGAGAAATGAAAGAATCTATAAAAATAATTAGACAGGCCCTAGAAATAATTCCGGGAGGTCCCTATGAGAATTTAGAGGTTCGACGTTTAAATAAGGGAAAAGATTCGAAATGGAACGATTTTGAATCTCGATTTATCAGTAAAAAACCTTCCCCTACTTTTGAGTTATCAAAACAAGAACATTACGTGAGAGTAGAAGCTCCCAAGGGGGAATTAGGAATTTTTTTTATAGGAGATGATAACATTTTTCCCTGGAGATGGAAAATCCGACCACCTGGTTTTATTAATTTGCAGATTCCTCCTCAACTGGTTAAAAGGATGAAATTAGCCGATATCATGACGACTTTGGGTAGTATAGATATCATTATGGGAGAGGTTGATCGTTAAAATGGTGATTAATATAGCAGATCTCGAAGAACAAGCTATCAATTTATTTTCTCGATTGGGATTTTCAAAAGAAATATATAGTCTTATATGGATTCTAATTGAAATAATTATACTTCTATTGGGAATTACGATAGGAGTATTAGTTATTGTATGGCTCGAAAGAAAAATATCTGCGGGAATACAACAACGCATTGGACCTGAATACGCTGGTCCTTTGGGAATTATTCAAGCTTTGACGGATGGAATAAAATTACTGCTAAAAGAGGATATTATCCCATCTAGGGGGGATATTTGGTTATTTAGTATTGGACCAGCGGTAGTGGTGATACCTATTTTTTTAGGCTATTTAGTAATTCCCTTTGGTCGCCACATTGTTTTAATTGATCTTAGTATAGGCGTTTTTTTTTTGATTGCAATTTCAAGTATTGCTCCCCTTGGACTGCTTATAGCAGGATATGCATCCAATAATAAATATTCTTTTTTAGGTGGTCTCCGAGCTGCTGCTCAAGCTATTAGTTACGAAATTCCTTTAGCTTTATGTGTGTTATCTATATCTCTACGTGTGATTCGTTGGAATATGAGATTCATTTTTCCCTTTTTTAGTTATAGTTATAAAAAGAGGGAAAAACAGAACTTAATGGGATGAATATTCCGATCAAAAAACTAGATAGTCATATGGGTGAGATCAAACAGTTTACAAATCTTGCAGTAAGATGATTAAGTCCCATCCCCCATGTACAAGAGTGAGAGCATGCACAATCAGTGAAAACTGTGTGCCCCAGTTCATATATTAGTCATTGGGACCCAATAGCGGGGAGGAAAAGTATAAAAGTATGAAGTTACCGTCATTATATACTAAAAATCAAGCAAAGGTAGATGGTGAGAAACACCAAGATATAAAAAAGATTAGTGAAAAAAAAGAAACTGATATCTTATCTAGACCAAAGATATTTCCATAGAAATGGGATAACAATAAGGACTTGACATTGGTAGGGATGATCAAGTAGTACTTCCCCAGAACCCCGATCTACAATATGTTTCTATCTACTTCAAAAAATGGCTATCCAGAACGAAGTAATCCTTTAACACAGTTTTCTTTCTCTCGCAAAAAGAATACTGAAGGTTAAGATAGGTTCAAAAGCTCCTATTATTTGTAGCAGACGGAATCTCATTGGTTCAATTTATGATCTGGTGCTTTTTTTTTTTTATTGTGTTCTTTATTTCTTAATGACCATTGAGAAGCCGTATGAAGTGAAAGTTTCACGTACGGTTTTGGAATAGAGATGAAAACAGTGATGTTTCTGTCGACTATAATTATCGAATAGTTCAAGTATAATTGATATAGTTGAAGCACAGTGCAGATATGGTTTTTTAGGATGGAATTTGTGGCGTCAACCTATAGGGTTTTTAGCTTTTTTCATCTCATCTCTGGCAGAATGTGAAAGATTGCCCTTTGATTTACCAGAAGCGGAAGAAGAATTGGTAGCGGGTTATCAAACTGAATATTCGGGTATCAAATTTGGTTTATTTTACGTTGCTTCTTATCTAAATCTATTAGCTTCTTCATTCTTTGTAACAGTTCTTTACTTGGGCGGGTGGAACTTATCAATTCCATTCATACCCATTCTGGAACATTTTGAATGGGATTCTATTTCTGGAATTAGCGGGGTCGTTAATATAACAATTGGGATCCTAATTATATTAGCTAAAGCCTATCTGTTCTTATTTATTTCTATCACGGCAAGATGGACCTTGCCTAGGATAAGAATGGACCAATTATTGGATCTTGGGTGGAAATTTCTTTTACCTATTGCTTTGGGTAATTTTTTACTAACAGCCTCTTTCCAACTTATTTTATTATAACTAACTCTCTTTTCTTCGTGAAGAGGGTCTTATCAATTTTGCAATATATCCAAATTTGATAGATCAAATCTATGAAGAGAAATAAATTTCTATGATTATTCGAGGAGATTTTACACATGTTCTCCATGGTAACTGGGTTTATGAATTATAGTGAACAAGCAATACAGGCTGCGAGATACATTGGGCAAGGTTTTATGGTTACCTTATATCACATGAATCGTTTACCTATTACTATTCAATATCCCTATGAAAAATGGATCCCATCAGAACGATTTCGCGGGAGGATCCACTTTGAATTTGATAAATGTATTGCTTGTGAAGTATGCGTCCGTGTATGCCCGATCAATCTACCTGTTGTGGATTGGAAAGTCGGAATAGATATGGGGAAAAAACGATTGGAAAATTATAGTATTGATTTTGGAATTTGTATCTTTTGTGGAAATTGTGTCGAATATTGCCCCACCAATTGTCTAGCGATGACTGAAGAATATGAACTTTCGACCTATGATCGCCATGAATTAAATTATGATCACATTGCTTTAGGACGTTTACCAATATCCGTTGTTGAAGATTTAACAATTCAAACAATTCCGAGCTAAGCATATTAACTTAATATGTCTGAAGAAACTATGGACAAATTTTATGATTAAATCATTTCTACGATTATTCAGATTGAGCTCCGATTAAAGAATATCTAATAAACAAAATATTTCTAATTTTTGACAAATCAGGAATAAATAATTCTATTGGCATCCCATTAATAATGTCAGATGTATGATTGATCGGAATCAATTAATTGAGCTATAGATTAATTAATCAGTGCCCATATCAAATGAAATTACAAATCCAGTATAGCATATAGGTAAATGGGCTCACTTTTTATTTAGTGAATGGGAGGAAATAATATTCAAAGTTATTGTACACATAATGAATCGACCTGAATCTATATCTGATATTCTTTTGTTGGCTCCTCTAACGCTAAGTCTTCTATTAGGAGGTATAGGAGTAGTATTACTTACTAATATAATTTATTCCGCTCTTTCATTGGGGTTAGTTCTAATTTGTATATCTTTTTTCTATATTATACTGAACGCGGATTTCGTAGCTGTTGCACAAATCCTGATCTACATAGGAGCTGTTAATATTTTGATTCTATTTGCTGTGATGTTGATAAATAATCCAAAATATCCCAATTATGCCGCTCCCTGGACTATCGGAGATAGCGTTACTTCAATAGTTTGTACGAGTCTTTTTTCTTTACTAATTACTATTATCTTGAACATATCATGGTTCGGAATATCTCTGACTCAAAAATCAGATCAAATGTTAGAACGAGATTTAACAAACAATATTCAACGTATTGGGGCTCATTTATCCACTGATTTTTTACTTCCATTCGAACTTATTTCTCTAATTCTTCTAATTGCTCTTATAGGAGCCATTACTATAGCTCGTCGAGAAGAAACAGTTTGAAAATGAAAGCTCTCGTGCGGCATAAATACGCTGTTTTATCTTCATAGATCGTTCATGTAAATTAGAAACTACCACTTTTGTTTGTATCTGAAGAGATCAAGGTATGAGGAATTATTATGCTCGAACATGCGCTTCTTTTAGGTGCTTATTTATTCTCTATCGGTATTTATGGGCTAGTAACAAGTCGAAACATGGTTAAAGCACTTATGTGCCTTGAGCTAATACTCAATGCAGTTAATTTAAACCTAGTAACATTCTCATATTTTTTTGATAGTAGACAAGTAAAGGGGGATATCTTTTCGATCTTTGTTATAGCTATTGCTGCTGCTGAAGCAGCTATTGGATTAGCTATTGTTCTGGCAATATATCGTAACAGAAAATCAACTCGTATCGATCAATTTAATTTGTTAAAATGGTAATAAAGATCTCCTTGCATATGAAAAATTTGTATATCTATTTCTATTCAAATAGATACTAGGTTTGTCTCCCTAAAAATAGATATAAATCTTTTATTTAATAGAGATATTTTTTCTAAGATCAATCAAGAGCATAATTCATATTTAACTCATTATCCAAATGATCTGTTTAAGACCAGATTGGGTAAAATTTTTTATAAAGCAAAAAGATAGAATCCGAATCTATTCATTATATCACCGATAATACAATTATTGATTTGCTTGATATTCATAATATATCATCACTGGCCATATATTAAAAAAATCTTATTCAATGAAACACTTTTTCTACTAATGGAGTTCTTAGATTCAATGGCACATTCAGTCAAAATTTATGATACATGTATTGGTTGTACCCAGTGTGTACGAGCGTGTCCCACAGATGTATTAGAAATGATACCTTGGGAAGGATGTAAAGCTAAGCAAATTGCTTCTGCTCCAAGAACAGAAGACTGCGTAGGTTGTAAGAGGTGTGAATCGGCTTGTCCAACGGATTTTTTAAGTGTACGTGTTTATTTATGGCATGAAACAACGCGCAGTATGGGTCTAGCTTACTGATCCATCAAAAAAGAAAAATAGTTAGATTCATCCCATACATATTTTTCATTCTCCTTTTCCTCTTTCACTGATCAAAACCCATACTCGACCCAAAAATGAAAGCATGGGTTTTGATATAGAAAGTCTCTTTTCTCTTCATTATGAGTAATTTACCTTGGTTAACAATAATTGTGATTTTGCCCATATCTGCGGGGTTATTAATCCCTTTATTTCCCCATAAAGGAAATAAAATGATTCGATGGTATACTCTAGGTATTTGCTTATTAGATCTTCTTTTAATGACCTATATATTCCGTGATCATTATCATTTTGATAATTCATTAATCCAATTGGAAGAGGATTATAACTGGATAAGCCTTATTCATTTTCATTGGAAACTGGGAATTGATGGATTTTCCATTGGACTTATTTTATTAACGGGATTTATAACTACTTTAGCTACTTTAGCTGCTTGGCCAGTTACTCGAAATCCGCGATTATTATATTTCTTGATGTTGGCAATGTACAGCGGACAATTGGGATTATTTGCTTCTCGAGATATTCTTCTTTTCTTTCTCATGTGGGAGTTGGAACTAATTCCTGTGTACTTACTTTTATCCATGTGGGGGGGAAAAAGACGTCTCTATTCAGCCACAAAATTTCTTTTGTATACCGCGGGTGGTTCCATTTTTATTTTAATGGGAGCTTTAAGTATGGGTCTCTATGGATCTCATGGACCAGCATTCGATTTCGAATTATTAGCTAAAAAAGATTATCCCATCACACTTGAAATGCTATTATATTTAGGATTTTTGGTTGCTTATGCAATAAAATTACCAATCTTCCCTTTACATACCTGGTTACCGGATACTCATGGGGAAGCACATTATAGTACATGTATGCTTTTGGCCGGAGTTCTATTGAAAATGGGAGGATATGGGTTGATTCGGATCAATATGGAATTGTTACCTCATGCTCATTCTTTGTTTTCGCCGTGGTTGATTATCATAGGAGCAGTGCAAATTATCTATGCAGCTCTAACTTCTATGGGTCAACGCAATTTGAAAAGAAGGATAGCCTATTCATCAATATCTCATATGGGTTTTGTAATTATAGGAATTGGTTCCATGACGTATACAGGTCTCAATGGAGCCATTTTGCAAATGATTTCTCATGGATTAATTGGCGCTGCACTTTTTTTCTTAGTAGGAACAAGTTATGATAGGATACGTACTCTTTTTCTTGATGAAATGGGAGGAATCGCTATATCAATTCCTAAAATCTTTACTATGTTCAGTAGCTTTTCAATGGCTTCTCTTGCATTGCCAGGAATGAGTGGTTTTGTAGCAGAATTTATGATATTTTTGGGCATAATTACTAATAATAATTATTCTTCGACCTTTCGGATCATTATTACTGCAATAGCGGCAATTGGAATGATATTAACTCCCATTTATTTGTTATCTATGTTACGTCGAATGTTTTATGGATATAAGGTTTTTAATGTCCCCAATCCTTATTTTAAAGATTCGGGACCACGCGAACTTTTTATTTTGATCTGCCTCTTTCTACCAATTATAGGTATTGGTCTTTACCCCGATCTAGTCCTATTTTTATATAGTGCTAAGGTGGAAGCTATTTTTTCTAAATCTTTATATTAATCAAAATCATTTATATATAGAATCTTCCAGAGGAATTGGAAACTATAAACTATATAATAGTTTCTATTTATTTCTATCTTTATGAGAAGATATTAATACGAATGAAATAGAGAAAATTGCTCTCTAGTTCGAGTTATTTCAAGTAGTTTTTATCCCCTTTGAAATAACTTGGACGAACTCCCTATTAATTCAATAACATAGAATTACTGATGACTATTCGTAAATAATCAATATTATTTATTTTATTCTATTTAAATAAATATAAAATAAGGTCTACTTATCCTTTTTCATACTTATACAAAGTGTATATGCCAGAAACCAGATTTGAACTGGTGACACAAGGATTTTCAGTCCTCTGCTCTACCAACTGAGCTATCCCGGCTGTTCCCCTGTGCATCATACTAGCACAGTAACCAAACTCCTGTCAACTAGCAAAAAGGGTAAAAGACAGCATTTGAACGAGTAGAAGCAACGATACAACTAAAAACATTATTTAATACAATACAATATACAATAAATAATACACAATATATATTGTGTATTATTTGTGTATGTTATATACAGTTATATACAAAGATGTATATAGAAGAGAAGCAGACATTGATCATACAATTAAAACTTCTTATGTTCTAAGACACTTAACAAATCGAAAATAAAACAGATAACCTGGGGATAGAGGGACTCGAACCCTCACGATCTATAAAACCAACGGATTTTCCTCCTACTCCAATTTTCATTGTTGTTGACATTGACATGTAGAATTGGGCTCTATCTTTATCCTCGTACAATTATGACTTCCAAAAATGGATTGTATCCAATCCAAATTATGTTGATTTGTTAGAATAGCTTCCGTTGAGTCTCTGCACCTATCCCGTTCTCGGAAAGGAAACTATTGTCTCTAGAAATCGGATTTGGCTCAGGATTGCCCATTCAAAATATCCCAGGGTTCCCTGGATTTGGATGCTATCGCTTGGTAAGTTTCCATACCAAGGCTCAAAAAATTTAAGTCCGTAGCGTCTACCGATTCCGCCATATCCCCTTCTTGTAGAACGAAATCATAAAACAATAATTGCATCCCATCAATTATTTCATTTGCATGAGCATTATATTCTTTCTGCATTTTTGATGCAATGTTGTTATCGTCCCATCCTACACCGCAAAGATATCCCTTTCTCTATTTAGAATCTTATCGAAATCATCTTTTCCTTCTATAAGTCTTTTTTTTTTTCAATTCAATAATACTGTTCCACCTGGGACGGAAGGATTCGAACCTTCGAAATAACAGGACCAAAACCTGCTGCCTTACCGCTTGGCCACGCCCCATTATTGTTTTATAATAATCCATTAAGATAAATTGACGCAATGTTTTGAATCTGAATTGCATTATTATAATTCGATTCGCTATGTATAATTCTAGCGATTTCGAAGAGATCTTTTCAGCCAATAAGCATGTGACTACATACTGCATGCATATGAGCCTGCTTAGCTCAGAGGTGAGAGCGTCGCACTTGTAATGCGATGGTCATCGGTTCGATCCCGATAGCTGGCTCGTTTTTATTCTTTCCACTTCTTACCATTATCAACCATAGATCGTTAAAATCTATGAAATAAGGAAAAGGCTCTTACTTTTCGTATCGTCGGCCCGCCGGGTCTGTCGTGGCATGATTCGTTTCAACTAGAAACGAAATCAATGATTGAAACATATCTTTTTTTTCTCTCTACAATATTTTTATTTTCAAATTGAAGATAATTTGTTTCTCTCTCTGTATATAAAATCATTCCAATATTCGTGCTGTTTATATTATTCCTCTTTCCAACATTAATTTATGTCTATGTCATTTCTTGAAATAAGGAGTTTTTTATGTCCCGTTATCGCGGACCTCGTTTAAAAATAATAAGTCGTCTCAAAACTTTACCAGGACTAAGTAAGAAAACACCCAACAGAATTCAAAAGCCTATTAAAAAAAAACATTCTAAACCTCTTAAATCTTCTCAATATCCTGTCCGTCTAAAAGAAAAACAAAGATTACGTTTTCATTATGGACTTCCAGAGCGCCAATTACTTCAATATGTTCGTATTGCTAGAAGAGCCAAGGGATCAACAGGTCAGGTTCTATTACAATTACTGGAAATGCGCTTGGATAATATCCTTTTTCGATTGGGTATGGCGCTTACTATTCCTGAAGCCAGACAATTAGTCAACCATAGGCATATCCTGGTCAATGGTCGTATAGTAGATATACCAAGTTATCGTTGCAAACCCCAAGATTTAATTTCTATAAAAGAGAAACAAGGATTGAGAAATATAGTGAAGAAAAATATAGAGATTTTTCAAAAGGATAAAATGAGGGTGCCCCCCCATTTAAATCGGATTAAACAAAAGTCACAGTATAGTGGATTAGTCAAAAAAATAATAGATAATAAGCGTATCGGTTTGAAGATTAATGAATTATTGGTCGTAGAATACTATTCCCGTCGAGTTTAAATTATTCCCAGTTTTAAGGGAATGAAAAGAAAGGATTTCTGCACATCTGTTCCTTTGTATGTTACATAACAATGTCATTGTTATTCAATTCAATATTTCTTTTTTTTTTTTTTTCAATATTTTTTTCTCTACCCCGAAATGGAAGGAGATTGTGGGAAAATGAAACCATCCTATCGGGTTTAGATTAATGATAAAACGATGCAAAAAAGAATACAAATATACGGAAAGAGAGGGATTCGAACCCCCGGTAAACAGAAGCCTACATAGCAGTTCCAATGCTACGCCTTGAACCGCTCAGCCATCTTTCCTACACCTTTATTTGTTGACAAAATGAAAACAACAAGTTTTTTTCTAATTCATGCCCAAAAATGAGATAACTGACTTTTGCATAAGTCAAGTATTTTTGAATAAAGACAGACAGAAGAAAGAGTATTTTACCAAAGTTGCTTTTCTTCTTATTTCAAGATATTATTTTCTTTCATCAATCTAATATTATTCTTTTAGAATATTAGAGTTTTAATTGCCCGATCCAATTGTGAAATTAAGCCAGATCTATTGATAGATTCTATAATTATTATATTCTATAATTATTATAGAATAATTTCCTATAATTATTCTTAATAATTCTTCGGTCGGTAAGTCAAATTAATGGTACAAATTGTACCATAATGACACAAATTCTATCATAATGATATGTTCAATAGATTCTATACTTATATAATAAGTATGCACAAACACAATCAATCATCATTTTGTTCATTTTATGCCAATTTGCCGTTTACTTACTCGTTTGATCGTTGGGGTCGTGAGCAACCGAGCGTGAAACATAAACATTTTCTCAAATTTTTTTTATTGATTGCTATCAATTTGAATAAACTCTTTCAAATATTCCCAATTTTTCTTTATTCAGTTTACATATTTGCGATCGTAAGAAAATTTATTATGCTATTGTGCATTGGCAAATAATTTTGTTCATGGAATCATTTCCGTATGGGGAATGAAAGAAATTATCAAATTTATAAATTGACTATGCCTAGATCTCAGAGAAATGACAATTTTATCGACAAGACTTTCACAATTGTAGCGGATATATTATTGCAGATAATCCCAATGGCCTCAGGGGAGAAAAAGGCATTTACCTATTACAGAGATGGTGTGATTTGATTTTTTTTCTTTCTACTTTTTTTTATATTCTATTTATTAAAAAAAAGTGAAAACTGACGTTTAGTGAAGGTGAGTTTTCTAAATAGAACAATTCTTTCTGTCGTGTATCCCCGATTTATGCAACCTTAGATGCTTTGATCTTCTGAGATTCTAGTATTAAGCGAAAGGTTATATCTATTACATAGATGTTAATGGTCAAATCTATATGATAGGTGTGCATAAGGGAAAAAGCACTACGCGTTAAAATCGACAACACAAATGCTTCGTTATAATAAATAAAATAAGAATATAGAATACATTTTTGTTTTTTTTTATTTTTATTAAGGGTTAGTTAGAATGGTTGAGGCAACAAACATCCATCTCGTTTGTATTTCGGATACCGCTAGAACCATCGGAGACTGTTGGAGTGAATAATTCCCGTAAAATACAATGCGTTAAGGACAAAGAAATTGTTAGAGGTTATGTTTGTAGTGCTAAGCTAAAATACTTTATTAATTGATTCTAAATAATAAAAAAATCTTTGCAAGAAGGATAGCTAGAGATTCATTGGAAATACACTAGTTCCTGCTAATTCATAATCATAAGGAAAATCTTTTTTCTTGTCAATTGAATTGATTACTTTCCTTATTCTGTACTTATTCTGTAAAAAAAGGAGGAGCCGTATGAGGTGAAATTCTCATGTACGGTTTTGAAGCGGAGATCATTTCAATTGAATGAACGACCGTAACGAATGTCAGCTCAATCCGAAGGGGAATATGCGGAAGCTTTACAAAATTATTATGAAGCCATGCGACCGGAAATTGACCCCTATGACCGAAGTTATATATTGTATAATATAGGTCTTATCCACACAAGTAATGGGGAACATACTAAGGCTTTAGAATATTATTTCCAGGCATTAGAACGAAACCCGTCTTTACCACAAGCTCTTAATAACACGGCCTTGATCTGTCATTACGTGCGGCTATCTGTACTATAGAATGAATTCGTTTAGTACGAAAAAAAAAGAGGCTTTCTACATATGCACCGTCCAAAACAACGGTTTTTTATCAGCTGTAGTCAAAAGAATACCCCTCATAGGAGCCCAAATATGAATGGGTAAATATAGCCTGGATAGTCCATGGATAAAATAAAATCAATTCAATTGATGGAGAAAGCACCATAAAGATCAATTATTGAAAGTTCGGGCTGATACGATCAAATCTGCTCATGGGCAAAAATAAGGAATCTATTTATGTAGTAGAGTTGATTTACTAGGTTATTGAGCAGCGGTGTAGCATCAGATCCTAAAGACGTGAAGTAATACTTTCCTGGTAGGAAAGTATTACTTCAAAAATTTCTATATAGAACATAGATAGTTACCTCTTAAAAAGATTTTTATCTGGATAATCTGAAGTAGACCTCTTTATTTCTAATACTTCATCTTTTTACGGTGGGAGAAAAGAGAAAACCTAATCATTTATCGAAAGTGAAGTTTGAAACTCATGTCATTGACCCATTCTGTTCTTTCGATTAAGCTGAACGTATTTACCTACCCTATTTTGGAAGTTTGGGTACAAGGACTAAAGAATAGTTAATTGAGCCGTATGAGGTAGGAAACTCTCAAGTACGGTTCTAAGGGAAGAAAACTTTTAGAAGTTACTCTATCCCGACCGAGGAGAACAGGCCATTCAACAGGGAGATCCTGAAATTGCGGAAGCTTGGTTTGATCAAGCTGCTGAATATTGGAAGCAAGCTATAGCACTTGCTCCAAGCAATTATATCGAAGCACAAAATCGGTTAAAGATTACAGGACGTTTTCGAGAATGAAAATCTCCCGATTCCTATAGTCAAGATGATGAAATTTACCATGCTATTCGAACGAATTAGCTTCTCTTATTGCATAATCATTATGAAAAAATATAAAATAGAACAAAGAATACAATCTATGGATTGTTAAAAAAATCCTTTTAATATGAGTCAATATCGTCCATAAATAGAATTTATGAAAGATTTATTAATATAACATATGGGTCCAGAGATATGGATAAATAAATCTGGATATGAAAATAATGATTGTATCATATTTATATATCTTACCACTGGGCGAGAAAGTTTTATATCTCGTAACGGTCCATTAAGCACCTATCGGATATGTCATAATAAATTTGAACATCTGCCTCAAATGGACTTCCGTATCATAGTCGCTCCAGTTCTAAACTGGGAAATAAAGAGAGGGACGAGTTTAGAATATATAGTCATTTTTCTTTTTATTTTTTAATTCGGCGGGTTTTTTCTCATGTCTCGTCTGGAAAGAGGAGAACTCAATGACCATTCGTTCACCGAAAGAAGTAAAGATCATAGTGGAGAGGGATCCTGTTAAAACCTCATTTGAAAAATGGGCTAAACCTGGTCATTTCTCAAAGACACTAGCTAAGGGACCCAATACTACCACCTGGATCTGGAACCTACATGCTGATGCTCATGATTTTGATAGCCATACCAATGATTTGGAAGAGATCTCTCGCAAAGTATTTAGTGCTCATTTTGGTCAATTAGCCATCATATTTATTTGGCTAAGTGGGATGTACTTTCACGGTGCTCGTTTCTCCAATTATGAAGCATGGTTAGGCGATCCTACTCACATTAAACCCAGTGCTCAGGTAGTTTGGCCGATAGTAGGCCAAGAAATTTTGAATGGAGATGTGGGTGGAGGTTTTCGAGGAATACAAATCACCTCTGGGTTCTTCCAAATTTGGCGAGCATCCGGAATAACTAGTGAATTGCAACTTTACTGCACCGCAATCGGTGCATTGATCTTTGCAGCGTTAATGCTTTTTGCTGGTTGGTTCCATTATCACAAAGCTGCTCCAAAATTGGCTTGGTTCCAAGATGTAGAATCCATGTTGAACCACCATTTAGCAGGGTTACTAGGACTTGGCTCTCTATCTTGGGCAGGACACCAAATACACGTTTCTTTACCTATTAATCAACTCTTAGATGCTGGAGTGGACCCTAAAGAGATACCGCTTCCTCATGAATTTATTTTCAATCGTGAGCTTTTAGCTCAACTTTATCCCAGTTTCGCTGAGGGATTGACCCCATTTTTCACTCTGAATTGGTCGAAATATTCAGACTTTTTGACTTTTCGTGGAGGGCTCAACCCAGTAACGGGGGGTCTGTGGCTGACCGATACTGCACACCACCATTTGGCTATTGCAGTTCTTTTTCTAATCGCTGGTCATATGTATAAAACCAATTGGGTTATTGGTCATAACCTCAAGGATATTTTGGAGGCTCATAAAGGTCCATTTACAGGGGAAGGACATAGAGGTCTTTACGAGATCTTAACTACTTCATGGCATGCTCAATTAGCTCTTAACCTAGCTATGTTAGGATCTTTAACTATTGTCGTAGCTCATCATATGTATTCTATGCCTCCCTATCCATATCTAGCTACTGACTATGGTACCCAACTATCTCTGTTCACGCACCATATGTGGATTGGTGGATTTCTCATAGTTGGCGCTGCTGCACATGCAGCTATTTTTATGGTAAGAGACTATGATCCGACTACTCAGTACAACAATCTTTTAGACCGTGTTCTGAGACATCGTGATGCAATTGTATCACACCTCAACTGGGTATGTATTTTCTTAGGTTTCCATAGTTTTGGTCTATATATTCATAATGATACTATGAGTGCTTTAGGACGTCCTAAAGATATGTTTTCAGATACTGCTATCCAATTACAACCTATCTTTGCTCAATGGATACAAAACACTCATGCTTTAGCACCCAGTTTGACAGCTCCTGATGCAACAGCAAGTACCAGCTTAACCTGGGGAGGTGGTGATTTGATAGCAGTAGGTGCCAAAGTGGCCTTGTTGCCTATTCCATTAGGAACTGCGGATTTTTTAGTGCACCATATTCATGCATTTACTATCCATGTGACTGTATTAATATTACTTAAAGGTGTTTTATTTGCTCGTAGTTCTCGTTTAATACCCGATAAAGCGAATCTTGGTTTTCGTTTTCCTTGCGATGGGCCTGGTAGAGGAGGAACATGCCAAGTATCTGCCTGGGATCATGTCTTCTTAGGGTTATTCTGGATGTACAATGCAATTTCGGTAGTAATATTTCATTTTAGTTGGAAAATGCAGTCCGATGTTTGGGGTAGTATAAGTGATCAGGGAGTGGTAACTCATATTACAGGAGGAAACTTTGCGCAGAGTTCCGTTACAATTAACGGGTGGCTCCGTGACTTTCTATGGGCACAAGCTTCTCAAGTAATCCAATCTTACGGTTCTTCATTATCTGCATATGGTCTTTTATTCTTAGGTGCTCATTTCGTTTGGGCCTTTAGTTTAATGTTCCTATTTAGTGGCCGTGGATATTGGCAAGAACTTATTGAATCTATTGTTTGGGCCCATAATAAATTAAAAGTTGCTCCTGCTATCCAGCCAAGAGCCTTGAGTATTGTTCAAGGACGCGCTGTAGGAGTAGCTCATTACCTTCTGGGTGGAATTGCCACAACATGGGCGTTCTTCCTAGCAAGAATTATTGCAGTAGGATAATGGCTAGGAGGATAAAGCATTATGGCATCAAGATTTCCAAAGTTCAGCCAAGGCTTGGCCCAGGACCCAACTACTCGTCGTATTTGGTTTGGTATTGCTACTGCACATGACTTTGAGAGTCATGATGATATTACCGAAGAGCGCCTTTATCAAAAGATTTTTGCTTCTCACTTTGGTCAGTTAGCTATAATCTTTCTGTGGACCTCTGGTAATTTGTTCCACGTAGCTTGGCAAGGCAATTTCGAAGCATGGGTCCACGACCCCTTACATATAAGACCTATTGCTCATGCAATTTGGGATCCTCATTTTGGTCAACCGGCCGTAGAAGCCTTTACCCGAGGAGGTGCTCCCGGTCCAGTAAATATTGCTTATTCCGGTGTTTATCAGTGGTGGTATACAATTGGTTTACGCACTAATGAAGATCTTTATATTGGAGCTCTTTTCTTGCTATTTCTTTCTGCTCTCTTTTTAACAGCGGGTTGGTTGCATCTACAACCTCAATGGAAACCAAGTGTTTCATGGTTTAAAAATGCCGAATCTCGTCTAAATCATCATTTATCAGGGCTCTTCGGAGTCAGTTCTTTGGCTTGGACGGGGCATTTAGTTCATGTGGCTATTCCTGAATCAAGAGGAGAGCACATAAGGTGGGATAATTTTTTAGATGTAGTACCACATCCCCAAGGGTTGGAACCACTTTTTACAGGTCAGTGGAATCTTTATGCTCAAAATCCTGATTCCAGCAGTCATTTATTTGGTACCGCTAAAGGGGCGGGAACTGCTATTCTAACTCTTCTCGGGGGATTCCATCCACAAACTCAAAGTTTGTGGCTAACTGATATCGCGCATCATCATTTAGCTATTGCATTTGTGTTTTTCATTGCTGGTCATATGTATAGAACCAACTTTGGGATTGGACACAGCATAAAAGATATTTTAGAAGCACATGTTCCTCCGGGAGGCTTATTAGGACGCGGGCATAAGGGTCTTTACAACACAATCAATAACTCTCTTCACTTTCAATTAGGTCTTGCTCTAGCTTCTTTGGGAGTTGTTACTTCTTTAGTAGCTCAACACATGTATTCTTTGCCTGCCTATGCATTCATAGCACAAGATTTTACTACTCAAGCTGCTTTATATACTCATCATCAATACATTGCCGGATTCATTATGACGGGGGCATTTGCTCATGGAGCTATATTTCTCATTAGAGATTATAATCCAGAACAAAATAAGGATAATGTATTGGCGAGAATGTTGGAGCATAAGGAAGCCATAATATCTCATTTGAGTTGGGTTAGTTTATTCCTAGGTTTTCATACCTTGGGACTTTATGTTCATAACGATGTTATGCTCGCTTTTGGTACTCCAGAAAAGCAAATCTTGATTGAGCCTATATTTGCTCAATGGATACAATCTGCTCATGGTAAGGCCTTATATGGCTTTGATGTGCTCTTATCTTCAGCAAATGATCCAGCATTCAATGCCGGAAAAAGCTTATGGTTACCCGGTTGGTTGAATGCTATTAACGATAATAAAAATTCACTCTTCTTAACAATTGGTCCCGGAGACTTTTTGGTTCATCATGCTATTGCTCTAGGTTTGCATACGACTACATTGATTTTAGTAAAAGGTGCTTTAGATGCGCGCGGTTCTAAGCTAATGCCTGATAAGAAAGATTTTGGTTATAGTTTTCCTTGCGATGGTCCGGGACGGGGCGGTACTTGCGATATTTCGGCCTGGGATGCTTTTTATTTAGCAGTTTTCTGGATGTTGAATACCATTGGATGGGTTACTTTCTATTGGCATTGGAAACATATAACCTTATGGCAGGGAAATGTAGCTCAATTTAATGAGTCTTCCACTTATTTAATGGGGTGGTTAAGAGATTATCTTTGGTTAAATTCTTCACAACTAATTAATGGATACAATCCTTTTGGTATGAACAGTTTATCTGTTTGGGCGTGGATGTTCTTATTTGGACATCTTGTTTGGGCTACTGGATTTATGTTTCTTATTTCTTGGCGTGGATATTGGCAAGAACTGATTGAAACTCTTGCATGGGCTCATGAACGCACACCTCTGGCTAATTTAGTTCGATGGAGAGATAAGCCGGTAGCTCTTTCCATTGTTCAAGCACGATTAGTTGGATTAGCTCACTTTTCTGTAGGCTATATATTCACCTATGCAGCTTTCTTAATCGCCTCTACATCAGGTAAATTCGGTTAATTCTTTTTATACACAGTTTTTAGATTTTTAAATCCAATCTCTGTGTATAATCATCTGTGTATAAAAAGAAGGAGTAATCCACGTAATACTTCTCCATCTCAAATTTGATCTATATTCTTTATATAAAGTAGCTGAATCATTATGGCAAGAAAAAGTCTCATTCAAAGAGAGAAAAAGAAACAAAGATTGGAAAGGAAATATAATTTGCTTCGCCAATCTTTGAAAAAAGAGATGAGCGAAGTCTCATCACTGGATGAAAAATTGGAAATTTATAGAAAATTACAATCTCTACCGCGTAATAGTGCACCTACACGTCTTCGCCGACGTTGTTTGAAGACTGGAAGACCGAGAGCCATTTATAGAGACTTTGAATTATCCGGATATATAATCCGTGAAATGGCTCACGCATGTTTGTTGGCTGGGGTAACAAAATCGAGTTGGTAGGGTAAAGAAAAGAATTATTTAAAGTTATTGTTATGATAGAAATAAAGTTATTGTTACGATAGAAAAGTCCCTCCCTATATAAGGGAGGGAGAATAGAATACCCAAGGGATTGCTCGATGTACCCATTATAATGGTATTATAAGAAAGGTTAATATGAAGGGATAACGCGGAGTAGAGCAGTTTGGTAGCTCGCAAGGCTCATAACCTTGAAGTCATGGGTTCAAATCCCGTCTCCGCAAAGACACAATAAATTTCATATATCTTATCTTGGCTGTATGTTATAAATACGATACAAATACGACTAAACCAATACGATAACTTTCTATTCTACAGATAGGCGGGTAGCGGGAATCGAACCCGCATCTTCTCCTTGGCAAGGAGAAATTCTACCATTCAACCATACCCGCATTTGACTCGTTATATGGGTATATATTAATACCCATATATTACCATTCTATGGAGGTCAATTTTTCTATTTCAATAGATTTATTGATCAATTATAAATCATATTAATAAATAACCTCTCCCTTGAGCACTTTCATTACCTGGTTTTTTTATTTCTCATAAATTAAATTCCTTTGTGAATTAATTTAGGCCCAGGGGGAGGAAGGATAAAAAGATCAATATATCTTAAGATATGAAAGAATTTAGAATACCTACTAAAAAGACTAATCCAATCCATAATGATACACCTGAAAATAGTACATTTTTTTGACTTGACCAGCCATTAGGAGAGGAAAGTGCGACAGGTACACCAATTACTAGTAGAATTGAAATCGCAATTAATGCAAACACAGACGATTGGAACGCAATAGTCATGATTGTAATCTTAAAAGCTTCCAACAGATTCAAAAGGCTATACCATTCGATCCCTATCCGGTCTTTTTAATTAAAATGCACTACGGATTTTTATTTGATCATCAATTTTTATTTGATCATAAATGAATCGAAATTTTAGAATTTCGAGTATAAAGAAAGAATAATAAAATTTTATTTTTATCATCATAATAGTTATATATATATATAACTATTAGCCCTATAGACAGATATTATCTGTCGGGATAAAATGAGTTATGCTCATTGGGGAGAGATGGCCGAGTGGTTGATGGCTCTGGTCTTGAAAACCGGTATAGTTAAAAACTATCGAGGGTTCGAATCCCTCTCTCTCCTTTTGTTGATCGAACAATTTAACCTAGCTTATGAAAAAAAAAAAATCCTAGATAGAACTTAGTTCAGTACAAATAAAAATGCTCGGCTATATATAGTATAGCCGAGCAACAAGGATTCAGTTGGAAGAATAATGGCAAAGGATATAACTATCCTTCTAATATCTAAAAATAAATTAGATATTTATAGTTTTATCTCTGGTTTTTTATAGTTTTATCTCTGGTTTAATTAAGAGGGGTCATGGAAAGAACAGGTTCAAAATCACGATCAATTCCTTTCTCAAATCCTGCTGCAGCTGCACGAGCTCTTCCTGCATGCCACAAATGACCTACGAAAAAGAAAAATCCTAGAACAAAATGAGAAGTGGCTAACCAACTTCGAGGTGAGACATAATTGACCGCATTAATTTCGGTAGCTACACCACCCACAGAATTTAAAGAACCTAAAGGAGCATGAGTCATATATTCTGCTGAACGTCGTTCTTGCCAAGGTTGTATGTCTTTTTTCAGCTTACTCAGGTCCAAACCATTAGGACCTCTTAAAGGTTCCAACCAGGGAGCACGAAGATCCCAAAAACGCATCGTTTCCCCTCCAAAAATAATTTCTCCAGTAGGAGAACGCATAAGATATTTACCTAAACCAGTGGGCCCTTGGGCAGACCCCACACTAGCTCCAAGACGCTGGTCTCTAACTAGAAAAGTAAATGCTTGTGCTTGAGAGGCCTCTGGGCCGGTAGGTCCATAGAATTCACTGGGATAAGCTGTATTGTTAAACCAAACAAAACAACAAGCAATGAAACCAAAGGCAGAGAGAGCTGCCAAACTATAAGATAAGTAAGCTTCTCCGGACCATACAAACGCACGGCGAGCCCACGCAAAAGGTTTTGTTAAGATGTGCCAGATACCACCGAAGATACAAATGGAACCTAACCACACATGTCCTCCAATTAGATCTTCTAGATTGTCCACACTAACAATCCATCCCTCCCCTCCAAAAGGGGATTTTAGTAAATAACCAAATATAGTACTTGGATTAAGCGTAAGGTTCGTAATTTTTCTTATATCTCCACCGCCGGGAGCCCAGGTATCATATATGCCACCAAAATACAAAGCCTTAAACACTAGGAGAAAAGCACCAACACCTAGCAAGATTAGGTGAATACCTAAAATTGTGGTCATTTTGTTCCTATCTTTCCATACATAACCAAAAAATGGAAAAGATTCTTCTAAAGTTTCGGGTCCAATTAGTGCGTGATAAATACCACCGAAGCCTAAAACTGCAGAAGAAATTAAGTGAAGTACCCCGGATACAAAATAGGGAAAAGTGTCCACAATTTCCCCACCAGGACCGACTCCCCATCCTAGAGTAGCTAGATGGGGAAGTAAAATCAATCCTTGTTCATACATAGGTTTTTCTGGTACAAAATGAGCCACCTCAAATAAATTCATTGCCCCAGCCCAGAATACAATTAATCCGGCATGAGCCACATGAGCTCCAAGTAATTTGCCTGACAAATTAATAAGTCGAGCATTACCAGCCCACCAAGCGAAACCAGTGGTTTCTTGGTCACGACCAGCTAAAGTTAGAGTTCCATTAAAGAGCGTTTCCACGGGGTAGAACCTCCTCAGGGAATATAAGATTTTCATGAGGCTGATCCTGAGCCGCCATCCAAGCACGAATACCTTCGTTCAAAAGAATATTTTTTGTATAAAAAGTCTCAAATTCAGGATCTTCTGCTGCACGAATCTCCTGGGAAACAAAATCATAAGCACGTAAGTTTAGAGCTAGGCCAACTACTCCAATGGCACTCATCCATAAACCGGTCACCGGCACAAATAACATGAAGAAATGTAACCAACGTTTATTGGAAAAAGCAACCCCAAAAATTTGGGACCAGAAACGGTTCGCAGTGACCATAGAATAAGTCTCTTCGGCTTGAGTTGGGTTAAAAGCACGGAATGTATTTGCACCATCACCGTCTTCAAATAAAGTATTTTCTACGGTAGCACCGTGAATAGCACATAGAAGAGCAGCACCCAATACTCCGGCAACTCCCATCATATGAAATGGATTCAAGGTCCAATTATGAAAACCTTGAAAAAAGAGGATAAATCGGAAAATAGCTGCTACGCCAAAACTAGGTGCAAAAAACCAACCAGACTGACCTAATGGATAGATCAAGAATACGGAAACAAAAACAGCAATCGGAGCAGAGAACGCAATTGCATTATAAGGTCGTAATTGCACAGATCGAGCAAGTTCAAATTGGCGTAACATAAAGCCTATTAGACCAAAAGCACCATGAAGAGCAACGAAAGTCCATAGACCACCTAATTGACACCAACGAGTAAAATCTCCTTGTGCTTCAGGACCCCATAATAGTAGCAAAGAATGTGCCAAACTATTAGCAGGCGTAGAAACTGCAGCAGTTAAAAAATTACAACCTTCCAAATAGGAACTGGCCAACCCGTGAGTATACCACGAAGTCACAAAAGTTGTGCCCGTGAACCATCCGCCTAGTGCAAAATAAGCACAAGGAAAAAGCAATAAACCGGACCAACCCACAAAAACAAAACGGTCTCTGCGTAGCCAGTCATCCATAATATCAAATAAAGTTTGTTCCTCTTTGGAAGACTTTCCAAGGGCTATAGTCATAGTAATCCTCCTATTTAACTATTTCAACCTTTTCCGAACACCCTATTCGATAGAATCAAAGGGTATACACTGTTTTATATTGAAATATTTATGGACAATTTTTCATCCATCATCCCTTTCAATAAATCGGGTTTCGAAGATTCCTTATTGGCACGGATTTTATATTGAAACCGAATTACTTATATATAGTAAATGCATGATAATTCGAAGTTGTTTCTATTTTCTTTTTTTCTTATCTTTTTTTTATCTCAATTCCAATCTATTTTCCACTGGTAGAATGACCAAAATAAAATGTCTTGTACAAACATAGTAAGAATGTTTGGTACATCATAATCGAATTATGCTTTTAAAGATAAAAGGAAAATACTTCCATCTAGAATTCAGACTTACATATCCATTTGTTTTTTTTTTTTGAAAGAAAAAAATCATTCGACAGAATATCCAATTAACAACCAAATATGAGAGTATTTGAATAATTTCATGAAGGTTCACTTTCAAAATCTACCTCAATTTTCAATATAAGAATAACTTATATTATTAATCAGTCAATGGGTTAGGTTCACTTACTTCTCATTTTTATTTAGTTTTATAAGTAATACGTACTAATTGAAATTAGTCATTTTTCAATGAAAAATACGAAAGTGAAGTATATTATGCCTAATCTTATACTATTCCTCGTCTTATTAGTAGCGAGATATAAGAAAAAAAGTTCTATCTAAAAAAAAACAAAATTCTATATGTTAGTTATGCTCAATTATATTAACATGTTCTATTCCGTTATAAAAAAAAAGGTATATTGCATCTTTTTTGTCTTAATCAAATAAATGTTGAAAATAACAACTGGGCTTTATTGCAAGCAAGAGCCCTTTATCGGGCTTGAACCGATGACTTACGCCTTACCATGGCGTTACTCTACCCCTGAGTTAAAAGGGCTTTTGACCATTTCATTACCAATGGAGAAGTCTATTACATATTCGATAGATGCCATAATAATGGGGTCAATAATAGAAATTAATTGAATATAGTTATATTGTCGATCCTGACAACACAAGAAGAATATAAAATAATGAAATATGAAGAAAGATTCTTTTATATTGACAAATTCCTAGGGATTTGAATATTATAACAATAAGTAGGCCCCTATCGTCTAGTGGCCCAGGACATCTCTCTTTCAAGGAGGCAACGGGGATTCGATTTCCCCTAGGGGTACTAGGTAGGCTAGGAAAGTCATTATAGTACCTAATTAGGTACTATAATCAACTTCCCATTTTTCCCTGGGTCGATGCCCGAGTGGCTAATGGGGACGGACTGTAAATTCGTTGGCAATATGCCTACGCTGGTTCAAATCCAGCTCGGCCCAATACCAACTTGATAGATTGAGATAGATATTTATCTATCAGATAAGAAAGGTAATTGGTTTTTGAATCCCCTACCCTACTGTATAGAGAAAGAATCGGAACTATAGAGAAAGAATCGGAACGAACAGTTTTGATATATAAATTTGAAAGATAAAAGTTTTACAAATACGACCCGGCACAGTTTTTTTTATGACAGTTTAGTCAATAAACTGTACCTAGTGGGATTGTAGTTCAATTGGTTAGAGTACCGCCCTGTCAAGACGGAAGTTGCGGGTTCGAGCCCCGTCAGTCCCGATTCAATAAATTGAACAATTGTTTGAGCGATTCCTACCCCAAACAAGAGCAAAAAAGGGAAATAGAGTAGACTAGAATAGATTTGACATCTTTTTTACACATTTTGTGTGTGGATTCGCCGAATTATTAGATCTGCAATCTTTTTTTCCTTGAGAAATAAAAAAGGCGTAGTAAGATAGATCTGTGTTAGGAAGAATACCGTGTATAGATTTACGCTCTGCGTTCATCTCTCATATTTTTGTTTGCTCATCAATTTTTTACTAGACCCTTTTTGGTTTTTGACTATTATCAAAACCATCTATTTCTATATAGATAGATCCTGTTCTAATATATAATAGACATTAACATAAAAAAGAAATATTTGATTGAGACAAACATTAATGAAATTTTTTTTTGTAAAAAAAAAGAGATACTCTATGAGATCAAATCTCGAGTTATTTTAAAACGAAGCGAAAATCAATCATGGAAGTAAATAACCTTGCATTTATTGCTATTCTATTATTCATTGCAGTGCCCACTGCTTTTCTAATCGTCATTTACGCGCAAACGAAGCCTCAAAGTGAACTAGAGTGATTACTTAGAATCTAGAATTAGTCTAAATCGTCACTATAAAAAAGTTATAGCGGTCAGTAGATTTTTTTGAGAAGAAGTAGTTACAAAAAAATTTTCGTTTATACCACTTATATACAGATTTTGGATAAGTAGATCTAAATTCTAATTTGTCTCGTGGGAACTAGACATAATTTCTTACATATCTCTGGAAAAATTGATGTAAATAAAAACATAGGTGTTATTTTGATTTGAATAATATTTTCAAAAATATTGATAATACGAATACGCATTGTTTACTATTCCATAGTAATATACAAAATTGTATATCGTAAAGGCAAAAAATTGATATGGAAAAGACAGAGCAATAATGCTCCATATGCTTTAACAGATGTATAGTGAAAAATAGTATGGTTCGCTATATAAAACTCTACTTCATATTTTCTAAATATGAAGTAGAATTTTATTTCTAACATGATCAATTTGATATTATAAATCATCTCGTTGATAATTTAATTTAACGATAGATAAATAATTAATGAATAGATAAATAATTAATGATAGTAATGATTTAATCATCGTAATAATCATTGTTTATTTGTTTTTAACAGAACGATTAAACACAGAAGGACTATTCAAATTCTATTAAATTCCACTTCTACCCCATACTACGAGTGAAAGAGAAAAAGTAAAAACTACCATTAGAGCAGCCCAAGCGATACCGACTATATCCATACGAATCCCTCTCTTTTTAAAAACTTAAAAAAAAGTAAAAAAAAAAAACAAATTAATAATATCATTATTGATTCTTGATGATAATGGAACTATTCAAAATAGTGCAAAGTGGGAATCTTCTACCTTCCTATTCTGAAAGGATGAGTCGATAGTAGAGGCTTCTCAAAATTTTTTATTGTAACTAATTACTATAAACTACCTATCAGATCAGACATTAACGATAAAATTCAATTTTATTTGCTATATTAGCAATAGCACCTGAAGCTACACAAGTTGTCTCCAAAAGACATGGATACAAATAGAGACTTTTGTATTTGTTTAGACTACCAAGGCGACACCCAGATTTGAACTGGGGATCGAGGATTTGCAGTCCCCTGCCTTACCACTTGGCTATGTCGCCATCCCCATATCTAGTTTATCCTAAGGTAAAACTCTATTTTGCTTTATTTATCGGAGATGATATGTAAGGTATTTCACGTATTCTTGTTTATCACTCGGATATGCCATATAACCAATTTATAGTCCCCAGGTCTAATAGGGGATTTAGACTTTTCCAATAGGAAAAAGAGGGATTGGTTTTCAATTATCTTATTAAAATGGAACCTATAACCTATTAATATCGGTTAGGAATTGAAGTTCCTGCCTTTAGTATAGAATAGGAATTTAGAGTACCCAATTAAGTATACTAAATCCACTTTTGTCTGTCAATAACTAGAGAATTTACAACTATAGAAATATTTACATCATATATCATTTGTTTAATAATAAAAGAAAATAGCTTCCTTTTTTTCTTTTCTTTTTTTTTGATATAGTGAACAAAACATGTCAATTTTTTGTCGAATTTATTCGTCTAGATTAATGGGGAATACAATATCGAAATATAAAATTGACTATAGAAATATAGGATAGCAAACATTCAATGCGATTAGAAGAAAATAAAGGAATATTGACAATTCCCCAATTTGGTAAAATACAACTTGAAGGATTTTTTCGTTTTATCAATCAAGGCTTAATAGAAGAAATCAATAACTTTTCAAAAATTGAAAGCTCAAATAAAAAGATAAAAATTATTCTTTTTGGTTCTGAATATAAATTAACAGAACCTTTCATTAAAGAGAGAGATGCTGTATATATGTCTGTTACATATAACTGTCAATTATATGTACCAGCAAGATTGATTAAGAAAACTAAGAAAACTTGTGAAATACAGGACCAGATTTTATATCTGGGAGATATTCCTTTGATGAATTCTAAAGGAACTTTTGTAATAAATGGAAATTACAGAGTCGTGGTCAATCAAATAGTAAGAAGCCCCGGTATTTATTACACTTGGAAACGAAAACCGTCGGGAAACATTATCTGGATTGGCACAATAATTTCAGATTGGGGAAGAAGATCAAGATTAGAGCTTAATAAAAAAAAAGAAAAGATATGGATTCGTATAAACAAAAAAAAAATATCTGTTTTACTTTTTTTATTGGCTATGGGTCTAAATTTCGAAGAGATTTTTAACTATAAGAATGTTAAAGCGTTTTTCCGATATTCGAAGGAGTATTATACTTGGTATGGCGGGAAGCGGAAAGCTATTTTAAAACTTTATAAAAAACTTTACATAAGTGACGAAAATGAAGAAGAAGGAGAAGAAGAAGAAGAAGAAGAAGAATTGGATTTTGAGTCTATAGATGAAAAAGTAACAACATTTTTTCGAACGAAATGTTTATTAGGAAAGATGGGTCGACGAAATCTGAATAAAAAACTAAGTCTTGATGTATCCGAGAACGAAATTTTATTATTACCGTACGATATATTGGCTGCTGTGGATTACCTTATCAAAGTGCAATTTGGAGCAGGTACACTCGATGATATAGATCACTTAAAAAATCGATATATTCGTTCTGTAGCAGATTTATTACAAGAGCAATTACGATTAGCTCTATATGATTTCAGAGAAGCAGTTGAAAAAACTATATTACCTGGTATATCAATCAATGTTAAAAAGAGAATAACTCTTATTAAATTGGAAACTTTCATTTCATTAACGGGTACTTTTCAGAATTTTTTTGGGTTACATCCCTTATCACAATTTTTGGATCAAACTAATCCGTTGGCAGAAATAGTTCATAGTCGAAAAGTGAGCTCTTTGGGCCCTGGAGGATTGACAAGTCGAACGTCTACTTTTCGTACACGGGATATTCATCCTAGTCATTATGGACGTATTTGTCCGATTACGACATCCGAAGGAATAAATGTTGGGCTTATTGGATCGTTATCTATTTATGCAACGCTTGGTCATTACGGCTCTTTAAAAAGTCCATTCTATAGGCTATCTGAGAGATCGAACAAAGACCATATGGTTTATCTATTACCGGGAGAAGATGAATACTATCGGATAGCTATAGGAAATTCTCTGGCATTAAATCAAGGGGTTCCAGAGGAACAATTGACTGCAGCTCGATTTCAGCAAGAATTTTTATTTTTTGCATGGGACCAAATTCATTTCAGAAGTATTTTCCCTTCCCAATATTTTTCCGTTGGAGTTTGTCTTATTCCTTTTATCGAACATAATGATGCGAATCGTGCTTTAATGGGTTCTAATATGCAGCGTCAAGCACTTCCACTTGTTCAACCTGAGAAGTGTATTGTTGGAACTGGATTGGAGGGTCAAGTAGCTCTAGATTCAGGAAGTGTAGCTATAGCCAAGCAAGGGGGAAAAATAAAGTATATTGATGGTGAAAATATAATCATAACTTCATCTGTTGCTCGAGACAATATAGAAACAGAATTGATTCTATATCAACGTTCTAATAGTGATACTTGTATGCATCAAAAACCCCGAGTTCGCCAAGGGGAATATGTAAAGAGGGGACAAATTATAGCAGACAGTGCAGCTACAGCAGGGGGAGAACTTTCTTTGGGAAAAAACATTTTAGTGGCCTATATGCCATGGGAAGGATACAATTTTGAAGATGCAATACTTATTAGTGAACGTCTGGTATATGAAGACATTTTTACTTCTTTTCAGATCGTAAGATACAAAATTGGAGTTTATTTTACGGACCAGGGCCCTGAAGTAATAACTAGAGAAATACCTCATTTAAATGCTTACTTACTCCGTCATCTGGACGAAAACGGCATTGTAATGATAGGATCTTGGATAGAAACAGGTGATATATTAGTAGGTAAATTAATACTGGAAGCAGAAGAAGACTCACTAATAAATACTCCAGAAGGAAAATTATTACAAGCTTTATTTGATATTAAGGCACCTACTGGAAAAGAAAATTGTTTCAGAGTCCCTAAAGGTGTAAAAGGTCGAGTTATCGATGTGAGATGCTTTCAGGAGTTCGAGGAGGAGGAAGACGATTATCTCGGCGATATTATAGAAAAAGTTCATGTATATATTTTACAAAAACGTAAAATACAAGTGGGTGATAAAGTAGCGGGAAGGCATGGTAATAAAGGTATTATTTCAAAAATTTTGCCCAGGCAAGATATGCCTTATTTACAAAATGGAACACCAGTGGACATGGTATTAAATCCATTAGGGGTACCTTCACGAATGAATGTAGGACAGATCTTTGAATGTTTACTTGGTTTAGCAGGAAAACTAATGAACAAACATTATAGACTTCCACCTTTTGACGAAAGGTACGAGCGAGAAGCTTCTAGAAAACTAGTGTTTTCTGAGCTTTATAAAGCTAGCGAGCAAACAGCTAATCCATGGGTATTTGAAACTGATAATCCTGGAAAACATAGATTAATTGATGGAAGAACAGGAAAGGTTTTTGAACAACCTGTTACAATAGGAATAGCTTATATATCGAAATTGTGCCATCAAGTTGACGACAAAATTCATGCACGTTCCCGTGGGCCTTATGCGTTGGTTACACAACAACCTCTAAAAGGAAAATCCTCCAGAGGAGGACAACGAGTAGGAGAAATGGAAGTTTGGGCTCTAGAAGGTTTTGGTGTTGCTTATATTTTACACGAGATACTTACTTTAAAATCTGATCATATGGACACTCGTGAAAAAATATTTGGTGCCATTTTCAACGGAGAACCAATGCCTAAACCTACCACTTTTACAGAATCTTTCCGATTGCTCAGTCGAGAACTACGATCTTTAGCTCTAGAATTGAATCATACTACTCTATCTGAGATAGACTTTCAGATAGATAAGAAGGAAGTTTGATCAAAATGAATCAAAATTTATTTATTATGAATGACCAGAATAAACACGAACAACTCCAAATTGGATTAGTTTCTCCCGAGCAGATTCTCGCTTGGTCTGAAAGAATATTACCTAATGGAGAAAGAGTCGGACAAGTGACTGCAGAACAGATTTTAGATTATAGAACTTATGAACCAATAAGAGGTGGATTACTTTGTGAAAGGATATTTGGACCTAGGAAAAGGGGAGTTTGTGCTTGTGTAAAACCTCCAATGATAGAAAATGAGAAGGAAAACTACGACTCCAATTTTTGTACTCAATGTGGAGTTGAACTTGTTATTGATCCTCGAATTCGAAGATATCGAATGGGATACATTAAACTGGCATGTCCAGTTGTTCATATTTGGTATTTCAAACGACGTCCCAGTTATATCGCGAATCTATTAAATAAGACTCGTAAAGAATTAGAAGGCCTAGTATACTGCGATGTGTGACTTGATCACAAGCTCCGATTATACAGATCCATAGGAACTGTCATCCTATTCAATCTAATTGGGATGCCCTTAGCTCTGACACGTCCCTCGGCAAGAGGGACATGAAGCTCAGAATTAGAACCATGTTGATAAAGAGGAATGAATCTAGGGTGGGTTAATATCTTGAGTAATATATTAATTTAAATTACTAATTGGACTTCGTAAAAATACTTCTTTTATCAGAAACAGAAACAAAATGGAATCAAAAATCTGTTTCATTTTTCTTTTTATTCTAGACCAAAGAGAAAATATGGTTATAGGAGTCTATTCATCGCACATATGCTTCAAATAGTATTGTAACCATCGAAGTAAAACAGAAACCTACAGGATCAATTAATAAAGAGATAGAGACAAGTAAATCCCATATGAATTTCACAATAAATTAAAGATCTTTCACAAAGAAATGTATCGTTCAAAAGGGAGAAGACTGCTCATTAATTACGTATTTATGTCATAATACGAATTGTAAACCAATAATCGAATTCACTTGGCACTTGAGCAAAGAGTAACTATTTAGTTTTATGACTTGGGGACGAAAACCGTCGGGAAACATTGTCTGTATCAGAGAGCAAAAAACATTTTTTGCATAATGATACATAATCACTTTCCATTTGGGTATAGTTACTTGAGCCGGATGAGAGGAAACTTTCATGTCCGATTCTGAGGGGGGGAAAAAAGATTGTAAAACCTATCCAAATGTTTTTATTACTAGGCCCACAGTTAACAAGCCAACTTTATTGCGATTTCAGGGAAAACTTCGTGAATATGAGTTTAAATCTTGGGCAAAAGATATTGCTTCTTATCTCTCTTGGGATTTTGCGCTATTTCAAGAGCGAGAAATTGCCACTGGAGGAAAAGCTATCAAAGAACAATTAGCTGGTCTAAATCTGCAAATGATTATAGATCATTCATATATAGAATGGAAGGAAATAGATACGAAAATATCTATATTATTGGGGTTGGGGATACAACCCCAATTTTTGGACTCTCCTTTGAAAAAACTATATTATAGTATCAAGAAAAAACTTATTTCACTTCAAAGAAGAAAGGATCGCCTGGTTCGACGGATGAAATTTGCTCAATATTTTATTCAAACAAATGTAGAACCACAATGGATGGTTTTATGCCTATTACCAGTTCTTCCTCCCGACCTGAGGCCAATGTATAAATTAAATGAAGGTGGAGTGATTACTTCGGATCTCAATGAACTTTATCTAAAAGTTATCCGTCGAAATAATAATCTTTTAGCATCCATAGAATGGACTCGTGCATTTCTAATACCAAATTTATTGTTTGATAAAAAGAAATTAGTCCAAAAAGCTGTAGATGCACTTCTTGATAACAGTATAGGCGCGCAACCGGTGAAAGATAGTAAGGATAGACCTTATAAATCGTTCTCAGATTTCCTCCAAGGGAAAGAAGGAAGATTTCGTGAAAATTTACTTGGAAAACGGGTCGATTATTCAGGTCGTTCTGTTATTGTGGTAGGTCCCCATCTCTCATTGTACCAATGTGGATTACCCCGAGAAATCGCAATAGAACTTTTTCAAGCATTTTTAATTCGTGATCTAGTTGAACGACAGATTGCTCCCAATCTAAGAACTGCTAAATTTTTAATTCGAGATAGGAAACCTATTATATGGAACGTACTTAAACAGACTATCCAAAGACATCCCATATTGTTAAATCGAGCACCCACCTTACACAGATTAGGAATACAAGCATTTCTACCCATTTTAATAAAAGAACGTGCCATTTGTTTACACCCATTGGTTTGCGCAGGGTTTAATGCAGACTTTGATGGAGATCAGATGGCTGTTCACGTACCTTTATCTATGGAAGCTCAAGTAGAAGCTCGTTTACTTATGTTTTCTCATCTCAATCTTATCTCTCCAACTATAGGAGACCCTATTTGTGTACCGACTCAAGATATGCTTCTAGGACTTTATAGATCAACTATTCAAAAAAACCAGGGCATTTATGAAAATAGATACCACCCGAATAATTCAAAAAAGAAGATCGTCTCACCTTCGTTTTATAGCTATGATGATGCGCTTAAAGCTTATGAACAAAAACAAATTGATTTAGACAGTCCTTTATGGCTCCGATGGAGGAGAGATATAGATACCTCTATTATTAATTCAGTAAATCGAGAACTTCCTATCGAAGTTCAATATGAATCTTTCGGTACCTTCTACGAAATCTATGATCATTTTCGAATAAGAAAATGTAGAGTGGGGGAAATACTTAATAAATACATTCGAACGACCGTTGGTCGTATTCGTTTTAATCGAGAAATAGAAGAAGCTATAAAAGGCTTGTGGACTTATGATATCCGACAAGAACTGTCACTATTCAGAATTTAATGTTATTAATCTTATGATCCTTTCATTGATGCAGAGATAAAGATTAAAGGAGCTTTGGAGCTTAAACCCATTGCTGATTCCTACTCCCCAACCCAAAATGGGGAGATTTTATCCAAAATGGAAATATTTTATTGATACAACCTAAATTGAAAATACCTTCTTTTTATGATACAACCTAAATTAAAAGTACCCTTTCCTTTTGAAGTGCCCTTTTTTAATAAAGGGATGGATAAATTTGTTATGAAGCACCTTATTAAAAGATTCGTAAATCAATTTGGAATGACATATACATCACATGTATTAGATCAACTGAAGATTTTAGGTTTCCAGCAAGCTACCGATGCAGCTATTTCATTAGGAATTGATGATCTTTTAACAACACCAGCTAAACTATGGCTTATCCAAGATGTGCAGCAACAAGGGTTTGCTTCGGAAAGACATCATGATTATGGAAATGTACATGCAGTGGAAAAATTACGTCAATTGATTGAGATATGGCATGCTACCAGTGAATATTTGAAACGAGAAATGAATCCGAATTTTAAGATGACTGATCCTCTTAATCCAGTACATATGATGTCCTTTTCAGGAGCTAGAGGAAGTATATCTCAAGTTCACCAATTAGTAGGTATGAGAGGATTAATGTCAGATCCTCAAGGAAAAATTGTCGATCTACCCATTCAAGGAAATTTACGTGAAGGACTTTCCTTAACAGAATATATTATTTCCTGTTACGGTGCTCGTAAAGGAGTTGTAGATACTTCTATACGAACAGCAGATGCTGGATATCTCACACGTAGACTTGTTGAAGTAGTACAACACCTCGTTGTACGTAAAGTAGATTGCGGTACTATACAAGGTCTTTTTGTAAATCTTATTCAAGATCAAGAAACAATCAAAAATCAATTTGTTCTACAAACACTCATTGGGCGCGTATTAGCAGATGATGTATATATAAAGGGAAGATGTATTGCCACGCGCAATGAAGATATTGGAATTAAACTTGCCAATCAATTCTATTATTTCCAAATACAACCAATATATATACGAACCCCTTTTACTTGCAAAAGTATATCTTGGATTTGTCAATTATGTTATGGTCGGAATACTACTCATAGTAACTTAATCGAATTAGGAGAAGCAGTTGGCATTATTGCAGGCCAATCAATTGGAGAGCCGGGAACTCAACTAACATTAAGGACTTTTCATACTGGTGGGGTATTTACGGGTGATATTGCAGAACATATACGAGCCCCGTTCACCGGAAAAATGGAATTCAACGAAAATTTCGTTTTTCCTACCCGCACCCGTCATGGGCACCCTGCTTATATATGCCATAATAGTTTAGACGTGACTATCGATAATCAATATGAAGTACAAAACTTAACGATTCCGCCAGAAAGCTTGCTATTCATTCAGAATAATCAACTCGTGGAATCGGAACAAATAATTGCTGAGATTCGTGCAAAAAAACCCCCTTTTAAAGAGAAAGTAAAGAAATCTATATATTCTGGCCTGACAGGAGAAATGCACTGGAATATCCCTATGCTGTCTAATTTAATAGAAAAGACAACTCATTTATGGGTATTATCGGGAGGGATATATGAATCCGCTTTTCATAAAGATCAAGATCAAGTGGATATTACAGAGCTTCTCCTTTACAAACATAAATCACTTTCGAATTATTCAGTGGATCAGGTGAAACACGAATCAGTTGACTCAAACTGTTTTGAAAGAGGGAAAAAAATCTTCAATTATCTCGAAACTGATCGAACCATAGCTAACGAACATCAAGACTCTATCGATTGCACCATTCTTTTTGAAAATACCAACAATATGAGGGTAAAAAACGAACTCATCGTACCATTATGGTGTGATAAACAATCGGGGAAGCGAAGAATCCCTTGTCCTCATTTAATTCTTAGAATGCCTATAGAATCTATTTTCTATAAAAATGAAAATAACAATATTTTTGCTTTTTTGAATGACCCTCGTTCAAAAATGATAAAATATGGGAATATTCTCGGGGGTTATTCAATTGAAAAAGAAAGGAATTTTCTTGAAAATCAATTAGACGGAAGGCCCAGATTCAAAATAAAAAAGACTTATATTTCTCTCATTTCAGTAAGAACAAATAAGATCATTATCAATATGATTCAAATTAGCTTGCTGAAATACCCTTCTTTTAATATGGCAAGTTCTCCATTTTTGTTTCATAACAAATTAGGTCACACTAATTCTTTTTTTTCGAATGATCAAAGTAAATTACTTAGTAAGGGAACTATTCGTTCAGTACCTAATGAGAATAAAAAAGATCAATCTTTTATTATTCTGTCTACTTCTGATTTTTTTCAAATCGTTTTGTTTAATGATTCTTTAAAAAGCTTAAATATAGTAAAAAAGTCGGATGCAAATAAAAAAATGGCATTGTCAGGTTTCCTGGGTTATTTACATAGTATTTCTAATCGTTTTCCATACTGTCGTTTGATGACTTATAAAAAAGTATTACTAAATGAACGTTCAATTTCTAACAATGACTCGAATACTTTTCAAGTAGCTAAATGCTATTTTATGGACGAAAAGAGGGAAATTTATAAATTTGATTCATGCAGAAATATTCTTTTCAATTTTCATTTGTACTTTTCCCTATCCAATTTTTTTGAAAAAACATTTCCAGTAGTCAGCCTTGGACAATTTTTTTGCAAAAGTATATGGATATTCGAAGATAAACAACTCCAAGAATCTGGTCAAATTGTAGTTGTTCGTGAGGGATCTTTTATCATTAGATTAGCTAAACCCTATTTGGGTACTCGAGGAGCAACTCATAATAGTTATTATGGGAAAATTCTTTACGAAGGAGATACATTAATCACCATGTCATACGACAGATTAAAATCCGATGATATAATTCAAGGTCTTCCTAAAGTTGAACAATTATCAGAAGCCCGCTCGAATACTTTAATATCGAAAAATCGAAAAAAAAAATTTAAAGAATTGAACAGACACCTGGCAAGATTTTTTGGAAACTTTTGGGGGTCATTCACCAGTGTTAGAATAACTATGGAGGATAGTCAGAATCAGTTGGTCAATGAAATTCAAAAGATTTATCGATCCCAGGGGGTACAAATTTCTGATAAGCATATAGAAATTATTGTGCGCCAAATTACATCGAAAGTTTTAGTTGTAGATGTCGAAAAGTCCGAAAATAAAAATTTGGAAAATGGACTAAATAGTCATAGTCTTTTTTTACCCGGAGAACTCATTAGATTATCACAAGCACAAAGAATGGATCGTGCTCTCGAAAAAAGAATAAACTATCGAACCATTTTATTGGGAATGACAAACGCATCTCTGAATACTCAAAGTTTTCTATCGGAAGCGAGTTTTCAGGAAACTGCTCGGGTCTTAGCGAAATCTGCTCTTCAAGGTCGCATTGATTGGTTGAAGGGCTTGAAGGAAAATGTTATTCTCGGGAGAATGATACCTGTTGGTACTGGATTCAACCGTTTGAAAAAACGGAGTAAAATAGATCCGAGAATGAGTAAGAAAAATCTATTTCCAATAAAAGTGAAAGATTTTTTCTTTTTCTTTAAAGTTTTATTGCAAAAACAAAAAAAAAAAGTTCTAAAAAAATTAGTCAAAATAAAGAAAAAATCAAAACGAGTAGGAGTAGTAAAAAAGAAATTTATAAAGAAAGAAATCTAACAATTTGCTTTATTGTATAAAAATAAAAAAAAAAATCAAATGAATATTTGTACCAAGTAGGCTACGGCAAGCAATTTAACCCATTCCATTGGAATGTAGGTATTCCAGTTCATATTAAAAAGCAAAAAAAGAAAATGATGAAAAAAAATTGGAACATCAATTTGAAAGAAATGGTAAGAGTAGGAGTTCATTTTGGTCATGAGACAAAAAAATGGAATCCTAAGATGGCACCTTACATTTTTAAAGAACGTCAAAATAGTCATATTATAAATTTGACTTATACCGCTCGTTTTTTATCAGAAGCCTGTGATTTTGTGTTTGATGGAGCAAAAAGAGGAAAACAATTTATGATAGTTGGTACAAAACATCAAACAGCTGATGCAGCTAAATTAGCTGCTTTAGCAGCTCGATGTCATTATGTAAATAAAAAATGGCTCGCGGGTATGTTAACTAATTGGTTTACTACAGAAGCAAGACTTGAAAAATTCAAAAATTTAATGAAAAAAAAAAATACGGGAGGATTTGATCAATTTACGAAGAAAGAAGCAGCAATACTCAGGAGAGAATTGAACAAATTACAGGAAGATCTGGGAGGTATTAGATACATGAAAAAATTACCCGATATTGTAATAATTCTCGATCAAAAAGGAGAATATACTGCTATTCGGGAATGTAGAACTTTGGGTATTCCCACAATTTGCTTAGTTGATACAGATTGTGACCCGGATCTCGTGGATATCCCAATCCCAGCCAATGATGATGGTAGAGGACCAATCCGACTGATCCTAAATAAATTAATTTTAGCAATTCGCACGGGTAAAGCATTGTAATTCTATAAAAAGTGAATAAACAAAAAAAAGAGAAGCTAAAACTAAGTTGGCTACTATTCCCAAATCTTATAGAATAGATTAAGATATATTTAGTCTAGAAATACAGAAATCTTCTTAATCAATGAAATAATCATTTCATTATTTTATTTCGTAACCTAACTGATGATAGTGAAATAATTGAGGAATCGGTCATTGAACCAAAATCATTTTTTTTTTGAAATTCATCTTTAATATAGAAAGGGTAATATGAATATTGTACAATTTCCTATTAACACGCTGAATTTTTTCTATGAGATATCCGGTGTGGAAGTAGGTCAGCATTTTTATTGGCAAATAGGGGGGTTCCAAGTTCATGCACAGGTACTTATAACTTCCTGGATTGTAATTGCTGTATTATTAAGTTCAGCTACTCTAGCTGTTCAAGACCCACAAATTGTTCCAAACGGAGCTCAAAATTTTGTGGAATATGTTCTCGAATTTGTTCGGGACTTGGCTAGAACTCAGATTGGCGAAGAAGAATATGGTCCTTGGGTTTCTTTTATAGGAACCATGTTTTTATTTATCTTTGTTTCTAATTGGGCAGGTGCTCTTTTCCCCTGGGGAATTTTTAAATTACCTCATGGGGAATTAGCCGCGCCTACAAATGATATTAATACTACAGTAGCTCTAGCTTTGCTCACATCAGTAGCTTATTTTTATGCAGGTCTTACAAAGAGGGGTTTAGGCTATTTTGGTAAATATATTCAACCAACCCCAATACTTTTACCGATTAACATATTAGAAGATTTTACGAAACCTCTATCACTTAGTTTTCGGCTTTTTGGAAATATATTAGCTGACGAATTGGTAGTTGCCGTTCTTGTTTCCTTAGTACCTTTAGTGGTACCTATACCTGTAATGTTCCTAGGATTATTTACAAGTGGCATTCAAGCTCTAATCTTTGCAACTCTAGCCGCAGCTTATATAGGAGAATCCATGGAGGGTCATCATTAATTGAATTAATTGGACTTAGTCTTTTAATTCAGATTCATAATAATTTGCTCATTTATATTTATAAAACGTTAAATGTTCTTTCCATTTTGATTCCCCCTTAATTATAGTCATAAATGAAAATACTGAATCTCTAAGATCTTAGTAGAAAGATTAAGGATCACCTCACCCGTCGATAAAATCGATAGATAGAATAGATCATATTTGTAGATTCATATCTACATTAATAATATTAATAGGTTTACTAATGGGAATTAGTTTAGTAAACTATGTGTGTATCCCGGTTTCGAGCAATGACTCGAAGGGATACGTTTTATGTACATAGTTTGTCTATATATTCTATCTCTAAAGAATTAGAGGTAGAATATTTAATCTATCTAAAAAAGGATATAATATAAGGGTAGAGGATTTACCTATTTTGTATTATCAAATAATTTTTTAATACCATTTCGTCGAATCAAAATTGAGTTGTTTTCAAAGAAAAGAAATTGTTCTCTAGTTGAACGTGAACAATCAAATCAATAGAGAAAACTATCATATTATCCACCATTATTTAATCTAAGAGGAGATTACCATGAATCCTTTGATTTCTGCTGCTTCCGTTATTGCTGCTGGATTATCCGTAGGCCTTGCTTCTATTGGACCTGGCATTGGTCAAGGCACTGCTGCGGGACAAGCTGTTGAAGGTATTGCGAGACAACCGGAGGCGGAGGGTAAAATACGAGGTACCTTACTGCTAAGTTTAGCTTTTATGGAAGCTTTAACTATTTATGGATTAGTTGTAGCTCTAGCACTTTTATTTGCTAATCCATTTGTTTAATCTCGGAGACTAAAATCCGTATCCTTCGGGATTTTAAGGACCCCCCTTTATCAATTTTCTTGTTCAGCCAATAGGGGAGGGGCTGATCCAAAATAATGGACTTATACGTCACTTGTTTTGGTCAGAAAGACTTGCGACACTCGGAGAAGTAGATAGATTGAGCAAAGTTTTTTTTATTATATCCTTATTTATCGTTATGCAGGACCTGGGACTTACTAAGTACTCGAAATCTGTTTATCCAGAATGAATCGAGTCGGAGAAAAAACTTTGTAAAAGTATCCTTATCTATGAGGGGAGAGCGTATGAAAAATGTAACTGATTCTTTCATTTCCCTAATTTTTTTATCCTCCGCTGAGGGTTTCAGGTTAAATACCAATATTTTAGAAACAAATATACTAAATCTCAGTGTGGTGCTTGGTGTACTGACCTATTTCGGAAAGGGAGTGTGTGCGAGTTGTATATTTGAATAATCTAGCTGGATCCAACCAACTGCATTTTGTAGATAGAAAAGTGCATGATCTCAACGAATTACTTCTAAAAGGGCAAAAAATCAATATGGAAGAACTATAGCATTTCGTAATTGATTGGGAAATTTTTGACCAATCCCAACCAATATGAGAAAATCTTTAGAATGGTTAAAGCTAAACTGCTTGAAGTCCAAGCAAAACTGGTACTCTTTCAACCGCTGTGCTAATATGAGATGGGTTCAAAGGCATAGTTGGAGGTTAATTCGATATATAACATTCATATCAATGGAATTATTCAATCTATCTACTGAAAAATAGTCCTAATCTCCCATCCAATACAATTTTTGGGGTTTAAATGCGGAACCGACGACCTACACAAAAGCGAATTTATTCAAGAAAAAAAATACGAAAAGAAAAAACAACAACTCAGTTGATAACAAAAAACCCCTTTTGGCAAAAGAGCCCTTCGTAGATTTCGGTCTTTGATAGATTGATTTTTTTTTTTTAATTTACATAATATGAACGAAAAGGGTAGGCTTGGTAAAAAAAGCCGAGCGGGAAAGCCGAATGAATCGAAAGATTCGTGTTCGGTTTGGGAAGAGATTATTCGTTCAACTTATGAATAGATAATCTACTTTCATTAAGTAATTTATTAGATAACCGTAAACAGAAAATAGTGAGTACTATTCAGAGTTCTGAAGAATTATGTAAAGGAGCTGCTAATCAGCTTGAGCAAGCCCGGGCTCGCTTACGGGAAGTAGAAATGCGAGCGCGTGAAATTCGGGAAAATGGATACTCTCAAATAGAACAAGAAAAAGAGGATCTTATCAATGTTGCTTCTGTTAATTTGAAACAATTAGAAAATTTAAAGAATGAAACCGTTCAATTGGAACAACAAAGAGTAATTGAACAGGTTCGACAACAAATTTCTCGCCAAGCTGTCCAAAGAGCTCTAGGAACTCTGAATAATCGTCTGAATAGTGAGTTACATTTACGTACGATCGAGCATAATATCGACTTGCTGCTAGGCATGAAAAACATAACTGATTAACGTTATATATATATACTAGGTCTTATTTTTCAAAAGAGAATTAACTAGTGTTAATGGTAACTATTCGACCCGATGAAATCAGTAGTATGATACGTAAACAGATTGAACAATATAATAACGAAGTCAAGGTTGTTAATATTGGCACTGTACTTCAAGTAGGAGATGGCATTGCTCGTATTCATGGTCTTGATAAAGTAATGTCAGGGGAATTAGTAGAATTTGTAGATGGTACAGTAGGTATTGCCCTAAATCTAGAATCAGATAATGTTGGAGCTGTATTAATGGGTGATGGTTTGATGATACAAGAAGGTAGTTCCGTGAGAGCAACGGGAAAAATTGCTCAGATACCAGTAAGTGATGCTTATTTAGGTCGAGTTGTAAATGCGCTAGCTCGACCTATTGATGGTAAGGGGAAGATCTCATCTTCCCAATCTCGATTGATCGAATCTCCCGCTCCAGGTATTATTTCACGACGTTCTGTATATGAACCTCTTCAAACGGGTCTTATTGCTATTGATTCTATGATCCCTATAGGGCGCGGTCAGCGAGAATTGATTATTGGGGACAGACAGACCGGTAAGACGGCAGTAGCTACAGATACGATTATAAATCAAAAAAATCAGAATGTAATATGTGTTTATGTCGCTATTGGTCAAAAAGCTTCTTCGGTAGCTCAGGTAGTTAATACGTTCCAAGAACGTGGCGCAATGGAGTATACCATTGTGGTAGCGGAAACTGCAGATTCTCCTGCTACATTACAATATCTTGCTCCTTATACAGGAGCAGCTTTAGCCGAATACTTTATGTATAAAGAACAACATACATTAATCATTTATGATGATCTTTCCAAACAAGCACAAGCTTATCGACAAATGTCTCTTCTATTAAGAAGACCACCTGGCCGGGAAGCTTATCCAGGAGATGTTTTCTATTTACATTCTCGCTTATTAGAAAGAGCAGCTAAATTAAATTCGCAGTTAGGTGGAGGTAGTTTGACTGCTTTACCAATAGTTGAGACTCAAGCTGGAGATGTCTCAGCTTATATCCCCACTAACGTCATTTCCATTACCGACGGACAAATCTTCTTGTCAGCTGATCTCTTCAATGCAGGAATTCAACCTGCCATTAATGTGGGTCTTTCCGTATCTAGAGTAGGATCCGCAGCTCAGATGAAAGCTATGAAACAAGTAGCTGGGAAATTAAAATTAGAATTAGCTCAACTTGCAGAGTTAGAATCTTTTGCACAATTCGCTTCTGATCTTGATAAAGCTACGCAAGATCAATTGGCAAGAGGCCAACGATTACGCGAGTTGCTCAAGCAATCTCAATCAGATCCTTTGACAGTGGAAGAACAAATAGCTATGATTTATACCGGAACGAATGGATATCTAGATGTATTAGAGATCGTACAAGTTAAAAAATTTATTCTTAAGCTGCGCGAGTATTTAGTAAAAAAGAAACCCCAATTTGGAGAAATTATACGTTCTACTGGGACATTCACGCAACAAGCAGAAGATCTCTTAAAAGAAGCTATTCAAGAAAATCTCCAACTTTTTATTATGCTCGAAATAGTATAAAAGAGCTAAATAATCATTTTGCAACATTTAACAAAGCATAACGACGAATTATTACGTCCAATAGGATTTGAACCTATACCTAAGGTTTAGAAGACCTCTGTCCTATCCATTAGACGATGGACGCTTTATTTTCATTATTCCTTTACTTTATCGATTGGGAATAAAAAAGTATGATTTTTTCTCTATTCACAACGAGATTCGGGAACGAAAGAGAAAGAATAGGTAGGTAACATGGGCATGAAAAATGAAATAAGAATAAGAAATATGAATGAGCGGGTAGCGGGAATCGAACCCGCATCGTTAGCTTGGAAGGCTAGGGGTTATAGTCGACGTTGATTAACGCCTCTAATTCAGAACCGAACATGAAAATTTCATTTCATTCGGCTCCTCCATGAGAGAGAGATAGAAAGGGAGGTCTGATAAAAAAAAAAAAAAAAAAAACGCTTTTTCACATAATACATAAATTATTTATGCTCTGCTCCATAACATCTATGTTAGTTGTATTTGTAGTTCTTTCCTCTTAACTTCAGGTGAAGAACCTTAAATAGAAAATACCTATTCACTTGATAGATGATCCCTATAGAAAGATAAGATTGAAAAATTCTTAATATTGGGCTCAAAAATCTTTCTAATTACTTCGTTTTCTATTTCTACTGATTGCAATCCTACAGGAAATCAAATTTCACCGAGCTCAAACAAAATCACGGTGACTAAAGTAAACCAAAGTCACTGTTACCTAGCTATTTGACTCCAACTTTTTTATTCTAGTAGTTGAACATTTAGTTTAGTTACGATGAAAAATAATATTTTGATATCCATGGATCTTTGATTGATCCGATTAGATAGATCGGTCTAATCTTTTCAAAAATTCTACATTCTGTTTCGCCATCTTGAATGGAAAATATCGTCATTTTATCATTCATTCCAAATTCAAATTACGAGAATGCGCACAATTCCTTTCCTGACCCAGGGTATTCATAGGAGAGGTTTAGAACCTATATAGTAAATAGAGTTTTTTATATAAAAAAATATAAATGAGAGTTGAAAGATCCTTCAACTCTGTTGAATATAATGATAGAACGAATCACACTTTTACCACTAAACTATACCCGCCACAATTTCATTGTATCATACAGATCGATTTTTTGTCCAATAGGAAAAAGTAATTTTTAGATTCTAATAAGAATCTAATGCAAGTTCCGATCATTCTAATAAGAATCTAATGCAAGTTCCGATCATCATATTTTCCTATTCCTGAAAACTTAATAAGAGATAGTTTCTTTTCACTTCTTCCGTCCCTTACCTTATTGTTTTGTTTTTACTCTTACAAGAAAAAAGAAAAATCCTCAATCAATATTGTAGGGAATACTCCATGACTAATAGTATGATTTTCTTTAGTAACTAGTCTATTTATAGATAGTTGTTATGATTATTAACACATTCTTTAGAATAATTCAAGTAATTTGGAATTAGTTTTTCTTTATGACAGATATAGAAAATAAGAATGATCCACTCTTAGTCTTTGAAATCTCTTTTTTACCCTTCAATATGATCTATACATTTTCAATCCAATCTAGAACATCTCATCCAGATTATAATCTGAAATAGTTGGAATAAAAAAAATATATATATTATATAGCAAGTGCTTATCTATTAATCTTATAATAAGAGATAAAAATAGAATACATTATATATATATAGCAAGTGCTTATCTATTAATCTTATAATAAGAGATAAAAATATAATACATAAAAGGAAATATAAGAAATGATATCACAAGGTCAAATTTTGATAGCCCTTTTTATTGCTGTTACTTTTATAATAATGATTTTAGCTTTCAGATTAGGTAGAGCACTGTATTCTTCATAATTTAGTCAATTAATTCCTTATCTAGGAAAGACAATGGCCTGGCCAGATACTGGCCGGGCTAGAAAAAGCGAAAAATTGTTTGAAATGGAATAAAAAAATAAAATTGGATTCTCACAAATGTTGGTCTTTATTTAGTGAAATGCTATATTCATTTTAGATCTGCCATCTAGGAGAGATGGCTGAGCGGACTAAAGCGGTGGATTGCTAATCCGTTGTACAAACTATTTTGTACCGAGGGTTCGAATCCCTCTCTCTCCGTTCAGTCTGAGATTACTCTTCAAAACCTATTAAGGGATTTTGACAAAATCTACTTTCTAATCTTTTTTTCTATTCTTTACGCCCAGGATTTCGTCCTGGATCGTTTGATAGGAATCCAAAGATAAAGAGAGAAACAAAAAATATCACTACTGTGTAAACGAACAGCTTAAGAGTAAGCATTATGTAATCTCCGAAATTATTCTTATTAGAAAACGGAATAGATCATCAATTTTTGTATCATATATTGGCTATTGGCATTGGCTGAGCAAAGAAAAAAAGCAGATTCAAAATTGAATCTATTCTGTTTCTCTTTTCTTCTTTGCTCGGAATTGAACAGGATAAATAGGAATTCGAATACTAATTAAACTACCCTAAACTTGTTTAAGATTATCACAATCAACAAAACAATAGAAACAAGTACAGTCTATGTCTAAAATAGAAGAAAATTTGGAATAGATAAATTATCATCTTTACTCGTTTTTTAAATAGAATATTGAAAGATATGTTATCTTCTAATAACATATTCTAATCACTAGCTAATCACCCAAACTGCAACTGTGATGCCATTGATATTGACTCAAGTTATTTTGATCTGTCGAGAATAGATGTATCACAAAATAAACATCAGAACGAGGAAAAAGAGTGTTACGTCAATTTAGTTAATGAAAATGATCCAATTATAAATAGTTAAATTGTAACAACTAACTAATCATAAAATGATAGAAAAAAAAGATGTTTTTTCCATATCAAGTGATACAAACAAAAATGAATAAAAACTTAGATTATCGTTATCGAAAACTTACGGCAGCTTGCCAAGCAAAGGCTAATAAAAAAAAGAACAGAGGGATAATGGGCATTACATTAACAATTGGATCAAAAATTGCATAAGCTTCAGGCAATTTGGCAAAAAAGGGATTATTCAAATGAAAAGCGGCATCGTCTAGACAAATATGGAAGTTGAGGATAACTGACATTTTGATTCTCCGATGAATAATGTAAAGATCTAAAAGTATTTGGCCAATCAATCGAATTGTTCGACAAGATTAGACTTTTAGTTTTCGAGTTGGAAGGGATCATTTATTTATACAATATTTTACCTATTCTGATAGGGAATGACCAATGAATGTATATTCTTGTTTCTTTTTAGGTTCCCCTATAGTTAGATATCTGATTAACTCCAGAATCTATGCCCCTCCGGTTATGCATAATTGCATAACGAATCGAATTATAATAATGCAATTCAGATTCAAAACATTGCGTCAATTTATCTTAATGGATTATTATAAAACAATAATGGGGCGTGGCCAAGCGGTAAGGCAGCAGGTTTTGGTCCTGTTATTTCGAAGGTTCGAATCCTTCCGTCCCAGGTGGAACAGTATTATTGAATTGAAAAAAAAAGACTTATAGAAGGAAAAGATGATTTCGATAAGATTCTAAATAGAGAAAGGGATATTTTTGCGGTGTAGAATTGGAATACAGATCAAATTGAGATAGAGATAAAGTGAAATTAGCCTATTGGATGTATGCTGGTCCTGCTCATATTGGAACCCTACGAGTAGCTAGTTCTTTCAAAAATGTGCATGCCATTATGCACGCTCCTCTAGGAGATGATTATTTCAATGTCATGCGTTCTATGTTAGAACGTGAAAGAGATTTTACTGCCGCAACTGCTAGCATAGTAGATCGTCACGTACTAGCACGTGGATCTCAAGAAAGAGTTGTGGATAATATTCTCCGGAAAGATAAAGAGGAACACCCTGATCTTATTATATTGACACCTACATGTACCTCTAGTATTTTGCAAGAAGATTTACAGAACTTTGTGAATAGAGCATCCATAATTTCTGATTCCGACGTCATTTTTGCAGATGTTGATCATTATCAAGTAAATGAAATTCAAGCAGCGGATAGAACTTTAGAACAGGTGGTTCGATATTATTTAGATAGATGTCATAGACAAGAAAAATGGGATCAATTTCTCACAAATGTGCCTTCTGTCAATATAATTGGAATTTTTACATTGGGTTTTCATAATCAACACGATTGTCGTGAATTAAGACGTTTATTACGAGATCTGGATATTGAAATTAATCAAATAATTCCTGAAGGAGGATCTGTAGAAGATCTTAAAAAATTACCAAAAGCTTGGTTCAATTTAATTCCTTATCGTGAAGTGGGATTAATGACAGCGGTATATTTAAATAAAGAATATGGGATGCCTTACATATCTATAGCTCCCATGGGAGCTGTAGATATGGCGGAGTGGATCCGCCAGATTCAAAAAAATGTGAATACGTTGACTCTTAGTTCATCGAATAAAAGAGTGGATTATGAACCTTATATCGACGGACAAACTCGATTTGTTTCCCAAGCTGCTTGGTTTTCAAGATCTATTGATTGTCAGAATTTGACGGGTAAAGAAACAGTTGTTTTTGGTGATACAACTCATGCTGCTTCAATCACTAAGATACTTGTTCGAGAAATGGGGATTCGTGTCAGTTGTGCAGGTACTTATTGCAAACACGATGCGGAATGGTTCAAAGAGCAAATTCAAGGTTTCTGCGATGAAATACTGATCACAGATGATCATGCTGAGGTAGGAGATATGATCGCTCACACGGAACCATCTGCAATATTTGGTACTCAAATGGAACGTCATATTGGTAAACGTCTTGATATTCCGTGTGGAGTTATTTCTGCACCAGTTCATATACAAAACTTTCCTTTGGGATACCGACCTTTTTTAGGTTACGAAGGTACTAATCAAATAGCTGATTTAATTTATAACTCATTTGCTCTGGGTATGGAGGACCATCTTCTAGAGATTTTTGGTGGTCATGATACTAAAGAAATAATATCCAAATCTATATCTACGGATATAGGCCTAATTTGGAATCCTGAAAGTCGACTAGAATTAAGTAAAATTCCTCGTTTTGCCAGAGAAAAGGTGGAAAGAAATACTGAAAAATTTGCACGACAAAAGGGGATTGAAACCATTACTGTCGAAGTAATGTACGCAGCTAAAGAAGCATTGAATACCTAGCTAACTAAACCAATTAATTCTAAAAAATGTATTCTAGAAATTGAGTGAATGACTATTAATAATTACATATCTATTTTAGGATCGGATAAGAGATCTATCTGTATGATAAAAATTTGTCTTAAAACGATGTGGTAAAAAGCAACGTGTGATTTAAACGACATGATTAGTTCTGTGGATTATGACATCCGCCATTTTGACGCGAAGATACTCTTAGCTCAACATTTAGAAAAAAAAAAAAAAGATATAGGAGCTTGGTATCAACTTTTTTTTTTTCAGCTAGGGGCAGAATCTAGGGTTAATTGAAGTGAAATCAATGAGCTACCTATCGAATTTGACGTTAAGTCTCGAAGAGCTCTTCAGGAATTTGGGTTCAATCAATAAGAATAAAACGAGTTTTATTTATTTATAGTGCTATTGTATAATTTATCAAATTAGTAGCTCAATTTACAGAAATTGTGTCATGGTATTTTTCTGCAAAAATTTATCGTTTTAAACGCGTTTTCAATTTTATTTTTTATTTATTAAAAAGGGGGTATTCTAAATAATGCGTCTACGTTTAGGTTTAGATCATATAAAATTTAGTTATTATATAAGTTTTGTATCATGGTTGTCTTATTATTATCCATTTATATTTGTTTTATTATATCTTCATTTCATGTATTTTATTCCTGTGCGATCTTTTATAGGGAAGCACATAAGGATTTTTGTTAAGCGGTTCTTCAAGAGAAGGAGAAGAAATGAAGAAGATTAGAATTGTGAGAACGAACTGAATGAATGAAACAAAAAATGATAAACAATTGTTATCGTTTTTTGTTCATTAAATAAAATAATAAATTTGTACTTTTTTTTTACTTTACTGCCATTTCTAACGAGCTTTTCTTTATAGTCCTAATCATTTTTCATCTTAATATAATGTCAATCCAACAATCCTTCCCAACATTTCGGGATTGACAATAGCATATTTTTTGGATATAATAAATCCGCTATTTCTTTTTTTTTTATGGTGAATTCGTTCAACGGATCAGATTTTTTCTGATCCGGAAAGATCACTTGATTTGATTAAGAAATGGTAAAGTTCGATTCGATTATTAATATCCTTGATGATTTATTGTAAAGGTTCTATTTCTGATCGATTGAATCAAGTAACTGCTCTACTTCGGCTGTATCTATACATACAAATAAAGGGTTGCTAACTCAATGGTAGAGTACTCGGCTTTTAAGTGCGACTATGGTCTTTTACATGTTCGGATGAACTATTCAATTCGTCTATACCATCGGTAAAATTAGTAAGACTACGACTGATCCTGAAAAAACAAAAATGGAAAAAGCAGCATGTCGTTCTAAGAATCTCGACTTTCGTTTTTGATCAGCAGAAGCGGCGGATCAAGGAATTCAATGCATATACAAATAATAATGTATACAAATTATTGACATATGTATACAATTGAATTTGAACAAATGAATTTCTTTTGAAATAAGATCAAATAAATTCGAGAGTGCGAGTGATTAAGTCAAGTGAGTCAATGGATAAAGCTGGATGGCTTGAATCATAAGTAAAACCAGAAGAACGAGCTTCTGTTCCTCATTTCAACGAGGAATTCCCTTTACTAATCGGAAGTTAAAAGCCTTTTAGTAACCGATAAAGGAAGTTTTTCCCTGTAGTAAATTAGGGTTTTCTACATTCACCATGAGTCCTAAGTACTCGAAAACAAATGTGTAAGAGAAATAGTGTACTGACCATGTTAATTCTATTCCATGAGTCAGGAGAGCGATCGGACTGCCAAAATAAGAAATTTTCATTCTTCCTCATGACGAATGAAGATCTATGCGAAGAAAAAGATCTATCTGATAGACATTTTCTATTATGTTCCAACTAGATCGCACCATGTATTATCTTGAATAATCCAACAGGTTATTCTTGGGTCCGGGGGTTTAAACAAATGGATGACTTCCAAAGAAATTCAAACAAACATCGATCTTGGCAACAATTCTTTTTATATCCGCTTTTTTTTCGGGAAGATCTTTACGCAATTGCTCATGATCATCATTTAGATAGATCTGGTTCCGAGGAACCGACGGAAATTTTAGTTTCTAATTTTTTGAGTTTCCTGGCTGTAAAACGTTCAATACGTCGAATACGTAAACAGAATAATTCAATTAGTTTATTCGGGAATTCCGATTCAAATCAATTCATTGAATACAATAAGAATACTTTTAAATCGATACTAAAAGGGTTTACAATTGTCTTGGAAGTTTCGTTCGCAATGCGATCAAAACATTTCATAAAAGGAATGGATGGATGGAATAGTCTCCGATCCATCCATTGCATATTTCCTTTTATGGAGGATAAATTACCACATTCCAATTATATATCAGATATACGAGTGCCCTATTCAATTCATCCGGAAATTTTGGTTCGACTTTTTCGTCGCTGGATCCTAGATGCTCCTTCTTTGCATTTATTACGATCGATTCTCCATGAATGTAGTTTTAGTAAAGAAAATTTGCAGAAATCTCTGATTACACAGAGAGAAAATACGTTCTCCCTGTTCCTTTGGAATTCTTATGTGTATGAATGCGAATCGTTTTTAATTCCTCTTATTAAACGATTTTTTAATTCACAGTCATTGTTATATGACTCTTTTCCGGATCGAACTCATTTTGAGAAAAAGATCAAAGATATTGTTATATTTCCTCCTCAAAAAATTTCAACAAAAAAGATCTGTTTGTTGAAGGATTCTTTCATCCATTATGTGAGATATGGAGAAAGATCCCTTATAGCTCTAAAGGGTACGCATCTTCAAGTGAAAAAATGTAGATATCATCTGTTTCATTTTTGGCAATATTATTTTCATCTTTGGTTTCAACCGTATAGGATATGCAGTCTTGAATTATCCAAGATTTCTTTTTTTTTTTTAGGGTTTTTTATGCATGTTAAAATGAGACCTCTCGTGGTTAGAGCCAAAATGCTAGATGATTTATTCATTACCGATCTTATTACCAATGAATTAAACTCAACAGCTCCGATTAAATCAATTCTTTTTTCTTTAGCTAAAGAAAAGTTTTGTGACATCTCAGGGTGGCCAATTAGTAAATTGTCTTGGACCAGTCTATCAGATGATGATATTCTCGATCGATTCGATCAAATTTGGATAAATCTTTTTCATTACTACAGTGGATCCATCAATCAAGATGGTTTATATCATATAAAGTATATACTTTTAATTTCATGTGCTAAAACTTTGGCCTGTAAACATAAAAGTACTATACGTGTAGTTCGAGAACAATTAGGTTCGGAACTCTTTACAAAATCATTTTCAAAAGAAAGAGAATCCATTTCTTCGTCCCTTTCAAAAACTCGTTCACAGAGAGAACGAATTTGGAATTCAGAAATTAGCCAGATAAACCCCCTGGCTAATTTCTGGCAAAAGATGCGGAAAAAACAAATAGAAAACTGATTTTGACCAATGAAATGCTTATTGAGCAATTGCCAGGATCAATTTATGATGCTATAGATCTTTTCCAACCGGAAATCCAACCAAATGATGGATCAAATCACTACATGGAGAAAGCCGTGTGCAATGAAAATTGCAAGCACGGTTTGGGGAGAGATTTCTTGCTCCTATTAAAAAGAGCAGATAATCCACTCCATCCGATGAGCTCCGGGTTCAAGTCCCGGGCAACCCAGAGTACCAGAATCTAGCACCTAAAAGTATTTTGTCTACTTATTGCAGATCCAATGCAATTCAATGTTATCCATTGCTCTTAACAAGCAAGATAGGTAGCATCCCACTATTCGGGAATCATCCTTAAGAAATGAAAGGGTCTTTCTTACCCATCGAAAGAGTTTTGTCTAATCACATTTAACTCCAAGGTAATAATATTTATTACCTTGAATCATAAAGAAAGAAGGAATGCCAATAGAGCGCATTAATACCGTAGGTATTAATATCTACGGATACTATTGAAAACCATTTCAATATATGTGCATATAGTTTATGGAAGGAAGAGGATACTATGAATTTTATGAATATTTATAACCATGTCAAAATGTTGGTTGACATACAGATATGACTCATATTATACTGTTGAATAACAAGCCTTATGTGTATGCTTGGGAGCTTCTAATGATTAAATAAACCAAGTTATAACCATGACCGCAATTCTAGAAAGACGCGAAAGCGCAAGCCTATGGAATCGTTTTTGCGATTGGATCACTAGCACTGAAAACCGTCTTTACATTGGATGGTTTGGTGTCTTGATGATTCCTACCCTATTGACTGCAACCTCTGTATTCATTATCGCTTTCATTGCCGCTCCTCCAGTAGATATTGATGGTATTCGTGAACCTGTTTCCGGTTCTCTTCTTTATGGAAACAATATTATTTCCGGTGCTATTATTCCTACCTCTGCAGCCATCGGTCTGCATTTCTATCCCATCTGGGAAGCAGCTTCTGTTGATGAATGGCTATACAACGGTGGTCCTTATGAGCTAATCGTTCTACACTTTCTACTTGGTGTAGCTTGCTATATGGGTCGTGAGTGGGAGCTTAGCTTCCGTCTAGGTATGCGTCCTTGGATTGCTGTTGCATATTCAGCTCCAGTAGCAGCAGCTACTGCTGTTTTCTTGATTTACCCTATTGGTCAAGGAAGCTTCTCTGATGGTATGCCTCTAGGAATCTCTGGTACTTTCAATTTCATGATTGTATTCCAAGCTGAACACAATATTCTTATGCATCCATTTCACATGTTAGGTGTAGCTGGCGTGTTCGGCGGCTCTCTATTTAGTGCTATGCATGGTTCCTTGGTAACCTCGAGTTTGATCAGGGAAACTACCGAAAATGAGTCTGCTAATGCAGGTTACAAATTTGGTCAGGAAGAAGAAACCTACAATATTGTAGCTGCTCACGGTTATTTCGGCCGATTGATCTTCCAATATGCTAGTTTCAACAACTCCCGTTCTCTACATTTCTTTTTAGCTGCTTGGCCAGTAGTAGGTATCTGGTTTACTGCTTTGGGTATCAGCACTATGGCTTTCAACTTAAATGGATTCAATTTCAACCAATCTGTTGTTGACAGTCAAGGTCGTGTAATTAACACTTGGGCCGATATCATTAATCGTGCTAACCTTGGTATGGAAGTTATGCACGAACGTAATGCTCACAACTTCCCTCTGGATCTAGCTGCTGTTGAAGCTAATTCTATAAACGGCTAATTATTCAAGATGGATTGTTAGTGTATTTCAATCCTAAAAAGAAAGCAGTACCAATTTGGTACTGCTTTTTCCGTCTAATTTTTCTTAAAAGTTATAGTTATTGCGAGCGAACAGAGCACAGTAACTATTTACTGTGCATCCAGCAGGAATTGAACCCGCGACTTCCCAATTATGAGTTGGGTGCTTTTACCATTCAGCCATGGATACATAATACCAATTATTAATTAAGTAGCGAGTATTGGCTCAGATCTTGTTTTTTTAATACCCAAAACTATAAAAAAAAAATAAAAAATGTCAATGTCACTAACTTGTGTGAGAGTTGCATTGCAAGTGCAACAAATTAATTATTCTAAATAATAGAATAGTTTCATTATTAGTTGGTTTTCGGGGCTTAGAACCATCCATTTTTGAAATGGAATGACCGTAGACAGAGACTGCCAATTAGTTTGGGGCGGACGTAGCCAAGTGGTTCCAAGGCAGTGGATTGTGAATCCACCACGCGCGGGTTCGATCCCCGTCGTTCGCCCGGTAAAAAAAAAAGGTCGACCGGATTCAATTCATTGTGATTTTCTATAATGAATCAAATGATGAGTGGTTGACGATCCATTTGTGTATATATGTTATTACATACATATAACAAAATATAAGAATAAAATATAGATATTTTTGTTATTACATACATATAACAAAATATAAGAATAAAATATAGATATTTTTTTATTTTCTCAAAAAAAAAAGCTGAATCGACGGTAAGATTGGGATCTTTCCAAAACAACTATTTCTTATGGTGATGGTGATTTCAAATTTATTCATTGAATAACGACACACGACACATTTAACATCATATATAAGATAACAAAAGCATTCATTTGCAGGCCCAAATCGAATCCCAAACCTATCTTATCCTCTTCTCATTTGTCATGCAGTAAATTATTATATTATTTGAATATAGAGAAATAAGTCTTAATTAGCGGGGAGTTCCCGTTTCAAATTAATGAAAAAATTTGCATTTATTGTGGAAGTGGAAATGAAGGATTCTTTGCTTGGCTTCCTCCATTTACTCAGGATAAAATGAGGGTGAGGGAGCTAAAAAAAAAAACACACACAATGTTACAAAGAATGTAATGTAACATACTAGAATTTATTTACTGTTATCAAATAAGGCAAAGTTAAACTCAAAATTAGATCAAACGAATAATAAGTTCGGAAGATAAAAAATAAAGAAAAGGAGATCAAAAGATGAAAATAGCAGTTTATGGAAAAGGCGGAATCGGTAAATCAACCACTAGTTGTAATATTTCAATTGCCCTAGCTAGACGTGGGGAAAAAGTGTTACAGATTGGATGTGATCCCAAACATGATAGTACTTTTACTCTTACAGGATTTTTGATACCTACAATTATAGATACTTTGCAGTCCAAAGATTATCATTATGAGGATATTTGGTCCGAAGATGTCATTCATAAAGGTTATGGAGGGGTAGATTGTGTGGAAGCTGGGGGGCCGCCCGCAGGTGCTGGATGCGGGGGATATGTGGTAGGAGAGACTGTGAAATTGTTAAAAGAATTAAATGCATTTTACGAATATGATATAATATTATTTGATGTATTGGGTGACGTGGTTTGCGGAGGTTTTGCTGCTCCGTTGAACTATGCAGATTACTGTCTCATTATTACAGATAATGGATTTGATGCATTATTTGCAGCTAATCGTATTACTGCTTCTATAAGGGAAAAAGCTCGTACACATCCACTCCGATTAGCAGGTTTGGTTGGAAATCGCACATCTAAAAGAGATCTTATCAATAAATATGTAGAGGCCTGTCCAATGCCCGTAATAGAAGTGTTACCTCTTATTGAAGATATTCGAATTTCGAGGGTCAAGGGGAAAACTTTATTTGAAATGGTTGGATCCGAACCATCTCTTAACTATGTATGTGAATATTATTTAAACATAGCGGATCAAATATTGTCCCAACCAGAAGGTATTGTGCCAAAGGAGATTCCAGATCGGGAATTATTCAATCTACTCTCTGACCTTTATCTCAATCCTATTGATGAGGGGAAACATCAAAATAATAAGGAAAATTTACTTGGGTTTACGACGATTTAATCCACATAGTTATAATAATTTATGTCAGTGAAAATTGATGAAACTCTCATTGTCGAATGTGAGACAGGTAATTATCATACTTTTTGTCCAATTAGCTGTGTATCTTGGTTATATCAAAAAATTGAAGATAGTTTCTTTTTAGTTGTGGGTACAAAGACATGCGGTTATTTTCTGCAGAATGCACTTGGAGTAATGATTTTTGCAGAACCTCGCTATGCAATGGCAGAATTGGAAGAAGGAGATATCTCGGCTCAATTGAATGATTATGAAGGATTAAAAAAACTCTGTATTCGAATAAGAAAAGATAGAGATCCTAGCGTGATTATATGGATAGGTACTTGTACTACAGAGATAATAAAAATGGATTTGGAAGGTATGGCACCCAAACTAGAATGGGAAATTGGAATCCCAATTCTAGTGGCAAGAGCGAATGGACTCGATTATGCCTTTACTCAAGGAGAAGATACTGTGTTAGCTGCCATGGCACATCGTTGTCCAGAACCGGAATTCTCCGTTCGTGAACGAAAAGAAACTATACAACATTTTTTGACTTTTCATTCTAGAAAAAAAGAAGAATTGGTTGAATATGCAAATCACCCTTCCTTAGTTCTTTTTGGATCTTTGCCGTCCAACGTCGCTTCTCAACTCAATTTAGAATTAAAACGTCAATCCATCAAGGTATCAGGTTGGTTACCTGCTCAAAAATATACCGATCTTCCATCATTGGGTGACGGAGTTTATGTTTGTGGTGTTCACCCATTTTTGAGTCGGACAGCAACAACTTTGATAAGACGCGAAAAATGTCAATTAATTGCAGCTCCTTTTCCTATTGGTCCAGACGGAACGCGTGCTTGGATTGAAAAGATTTGTCCTGTATTTGGTGTTGAACCCCAAGGTTTGGAGGAAAGGGAGGAACGAATATGGGAAAGTTTAAAAGATTATCTTGATTTGGTAGACGGTAAATCTGTCTTTTTCATGGGAGATAATCTGCTAGAAGTTTCTCTAGCAAGATTCTTAATTAGATGTGGAATGATTGTTCATGAAATTGGCATTCCATATATGGATAAACGATATCAAACTGCTGAATTATCACTTTTACAAGATACATGTATAAAGATGTGTGTACCAATACCACGAATTGTGGAGAAACCGGATAATTCGAATCAAATACGACGTATACGCGAATTACAACCCGATTTAGCTATCACGGGAATGGCTCATGCTAACCCGCTAGAAGCAAGAGGAATTAGTACTAAATGGTCAGTGGAATTTACTTTTGCCCAGATTCATGGGTTTGCCAATGCAAGAGATGTACTTGAATTGGTTACCCGACCTCTACGTCGTCAGAAAAATTTAGAAGACTTGGGTCGAACCACTTTGGTCAGAAAAGAAGAAGTTGAAATTTAAGATAATTTAATCCATCTAATTTGATTTTAATTCTTATTATTATAATAACGGGAGATTTGAAATGATTATAGAAATCATTTCAAATCTCCCGTTATTATATGACTTTTGTATTAAAGTCATTTCTATAACATTCTTTATTTTCTTTTTTGAGATAAACTTAGGCAAATGTAGTGTAGAGGTACGTATAAAGCACGAGATTAGAAAAATTGATATCAAAACTCTATTTTTCTATTATGTAATAGAATGGAATTGAAATTGATAAATTTTATTGTTTTAGAATCTATAATCTATATATAAATAGATTGTTTTAAAATATATATTCAATAGAATTCTATAGAATATTGCTATTTATTTTGAATGTTTTAATCTATTTAGATGGGATATACATAGATCAATACATATAGATCTATGTTTACGTGGATAAACTCTTTTAAAAAAATTTATCTTTTTTTTTTGCACTGCACTCAATGAGAATCTTGTATTTCATAAAAATCAGGTGCAATATAGTCTTTGCGCAAAGGCCACCCAATCCAACTTTCTGGCATCAATATACGTTTTAGACATGGATGACTTTCATAAAATATTCCCAACATATCATAAGATTCCCGTTCCTGGAAATTAGCACCTTTCCAAATACATAGAACAGACGGGATTCTGGGATCTTCCCTTGGGACAAATACTTTTATACACACCTCTTCGGGTTCATCTGCATTATCGTTTATTCTCGTAAGATGATATACACTAGCTAAGGAACCTCCTGGTGCTACATCATAAGCGCATTGAGAACGGAGATAATTAAAACCATAAACATATAAAGCAACGGCTACAGAGACCCAATCTTCAGATTTGATTTGTAATGTTTCTGTGCCTTGGTAATCAAAACCCAAAGGTCTATGAGCTAACTTATGCTTGGCTAGCCAAGCAGATAACCGACCTTGCATTTGATTACTATTTATTGTCAAAGTATCTGCATAAGGATTTGACATTTTTCATGGAATTTTCAAAATTTATTTCCTGCTCGTTACTTTTTACTAACGATTATTCATTCGCCAGCAAACTCTCGTATTTTAAAATGTTTCAAAGGGTATGATATCTCTGAAATCGATTCAGATGTTTTGGGAGTGATCTCTAAAGTTGATTTACGAGATTCATAAGATTGATGAAAAAACTTATCCTCCTTATTTTCAATAATAATACTGGATCCAATATGAAATCTATGCTTTCTACTGAAATACCTCTTTGTTTGTTGAAACTCATATCTATCTTCAGATATTTCTTGAGCTATTTTTTCACGAAGTTTTATTATAGCATCTATAATAGCTTCTGGTTTAGGAGGACAACCCGGCAAATAGATATCCACAGGAATTAACTTATCTACTCCGCGAACGGTACTATAAGAATCTGTACTAAACATTCCTCCTGTAATAGTACAGGCTCCCATAGCAATTACATATTTTGGTTCCGGCATTTGTTCATATAATCTCACTAAAGAAGGAGCCATTTTCATTGTAACAGTTCCGGCTGTTATAAGTAGATCGGCTTGCCTAGGACTGGATCTTGGCACCAAACCGTAACGATCAAAGTCGAATCGCGAACCTATTAATGAAGCAAATTCGATAAAACAACAACTAGTACCATAAAGGAGCGGCCATAGACTAGAAAGTCTCGCCCAATTGGACAGATCGTTTAGAGTAGTGGAAATCACTGAATTTGGAGTTGCTTGATGAAGTAAAGATGATTCTATAGGATTTATCGCCGGCTTTAGATTTAGATAATTTTCTACTCGTCTTTTATCATTCCAAAATTTGGGGGTTAAGACCATTCCAATGCTCCTTTTCTCCATGCATAAACTAAACCAACAATTAAGATGATCACGAAAATAAAAGCTTCTATAAATGTAAATAGACCCAAAATATCAAAACTCATAGCCCACGGATAGAGAAAGACTGTTTCCACATCAAAAACAACGAAAACTAAAGCAAACATATAATAGCGAATTCTAAATTGGATCCAAGTATCCCCCATTGGTTCTATACCTGATTCGTAACTAGTGGCTTTCTCCGGCCCTTTATTTATTGGAGCCAAACTTCTTGAAATTGAGAATGCCAGAATCGGAATAAGACTGGATATGGATAAATATATCCAAAAAGTATCATATTCAGAAAATAAAAACATAAATAGATGATTCCTGTTTTGTTTAAATAAATCAAATTCTTTTATTTGTTGTATTGTCCATTTATTAATCGCTTCTCTCCCCTCCCGAATGATTCATTATCATTTTTGTATATTAATTCAATGTTTCGTCTGTGACTTAACACGGAAATGAATAAAAGAATATTTATTTAATACAAAACAAATTAGGAAATGGTTCGAACCCGTGCAATTCGGCAGACTTCACGTTGGTTCGTGTTGTAACGTGTTAATATGGTTTGATGTAACGGAATTTTATCTATTGAAATAAGGGAGCTTTCAGGGTCGTTGTTTCTAACGATGTGAGATGTGCTAACAAATTAAAAAGACAACCGAGTTCGATTAGAATATTGATTCTAATCGATAGGTACCGATCCACCCGTGGAATATATAAAATCTTTCATAAACAAAATAAAAGTGGATGTGCCCATATTTAGTTCGACACGATGTCCGATCTGTTCTTCTTTATAACAGAAATATTGAAGAATAAGAGTCTGCTCTGGATCGCAGTCGAAAGACTATTTATTCTATTATGAATAATTCCAAATTTTTTTATTTTCGTATTTCCTCTTTACTTTTTCTTTAATGATCTTCTGTATAAGTCGTCAGTTCCTTTAAATAGCAAATAAATTGGATGCTTTTTTTTTCTTTTCATTTCAAACTAGCATCGGATCGTAGGGACAATATGAGCGAGAAAACATAGAAGAGTTTTTTCATTGTATAGGGCTATACGGGCTCGAACCGTAGACCTTCTCGGTAGAACAGATCAAATTTCTTATTACCAAAATGATTTGAACTGTTCCAAGAACCCAACATGCATTTTTATTGCATTGGGCTCTTTCATTAACTGATGGAAAAATCAGTTAGTCTGCCATTCTTTTCCGGAACAGATAATAAGATGGCTCCGTTTGCTTGAAACGAATCATTTTTCGGAAGCAATCCCAAAGTGCTTCAAAAGATTCCCTTGACGTAGGTCTGTCATGCTTAGACATAGATTCTCCAAATGGAGTCTCTCTCACCCCAAAATAAGAATATGAGACTTCATACACCTCAAAGTTCATAGAGCGAAAAGAAATGTTTTTTGAGATCCTCGTACGTATTATACTCATTATGTCTGACATTGAATGCCCCCGAGATTGACCATATCAACTAGATCCATAGTTCGAATCATACAACGAACTTCATCTTTGTCATGCTATTGTTCTCCTAATTCATAGAGTAAGACTCAAATCTATTTTATGAACCGAATGAATCAATAAACTCTTCTGAAAACCATTGGCGCACGTGTAAACGAGGTGCTCTACCTAGCTGAGCTATAGCCCTTCACAGTTTAGTCCTAAAAATAGACTAATAAAATAGATCACTTTCTGTCAAGATGATATTTGATTTAATCATTCTTAAGGGCATATTGTTTATATGTCTAATTATGCCTAGAATTTAGGTATGACTCAATAAAGAACCTACTTAACTCAGTGGTTAGAGTATCGTTTTCATACGGCGAGAGTCATTGGTTCAAATCCAATAGTAGGTAAAACTTATTTGCTCCGATTTATTACTCAACTCAATCGGAGCAAATAAGTTTTACTCGAATTTGAATAAAATAAATTCGTTAATAAAAAAGAAAAATTCATTCCATTTTAAATAATGATAATGAATCCATTTTGAGATCATTATCGAAGTTGAACTTTACAAAGAAAGAGATTACTAAGTAAATTGAAGTTAGAACTCCAAAATGATTATTGACTGATCAACTCATTACAGAGCATTTGTGCTTTTTTAGGTTTTTTTTTTGCTAACAATTAGCAATTGGAATCAATATCCTATTTATTATTTATGAGAACCAATCCTTTTATTTTTGGAGTTTCCGCACTTGTCGAAAAGAAGGCAGGACGTATTGCTCAGATCATCGGCCCAGTACTAGATGTATCTTTCCCTCCAGGTAATATGCCTAGAATTTACAATTCTTTGATAGTTAAAGATAACGATACAACTGGTCAACCAATAAGTGTGACTTGTGAGGTACAACAATTATTAGGAAATAATAAAGTTAGAGCTGTCGCTATGAGTGCTACAGACGGTTTGATGAGAGGAATGAAAGTAATTGATACAGGAGGGCCACTTAGTGTTCCAGTTGGTGAAACTACTCTCGGGAGAATTTTTAATGTTCTTGGGGAACCCGTGGATAACTTAGGTCCTGTAGATGCTCTCACAACATCTCCTATTCATAGATCTGCTCCTGCCTTTACACAGTTGGATACCAAATTTTCAATCTTTGAAACAGGCATTAAAGTGGTGGATCTTTTAGCTCCTTATCGCCGTGGGGGAAAAATTGGATTATTCGGGGGAGCTGGAGTAGGTAAAACAGTCTTGATTATGGAATTAATCAACAACATTGCTAAGGCTCATGGAGGGGTTTCTGTGTTTGGTGGAGTAGGAGAACGTACCCGTGAAGGAAATGATCTTTACAAGGAGATGAAAGAATCGGGAGTCATTAATGAACAAAATATATCCGAATCCAAAGTAGCTCTGGTTTATGGTCAGATGAATGAACCACCAGGAGCTCGTATGAGAGTAGGTTTAACTGCTTTAACTATGGCTGAATATTTCCGAGATGTCAATAAACAAGATGTACTTCTATTTATTGACAATATCTTCCGTTTTGTCCAAGCAGGATCAGAGGTATCCGCATTATTAGGCAGAATGCCTTCCGCAGTGGGTTATCAGCCAACTCTTAGCACGGAAATGGGTTCTTTACAAGAGAGAATAACTTCTACGAAAGAAGGATCTATAACCTCCATTCAAGCAGTTTATGTACCTGCAGATGACTTGACTGATCCCGCTCCTGCTACAACATTTGCACATTTAGATGCTACTACTGTACTATCGAGAGGATTAGCTGCCAAGGGCATCTACCCAGCGGTAGATCCGCTAGATTCCACATCAACTATGCTCCAACCTTCGATCGTAGGCAAAGAACATTATGAAACTGCGCAAGGAGTTAAACAAACTTTGCAACGTTATAAGGAACTTCAAGATATTATAGCTATTCTTGGATTAGACGAATTATCAGAAGACGATCGTTTAATCGTGGCAAGAGCAAGAAAAATTGAACGGTTTTTGTCACAACCCTTTTTTGTAGCGGAGGTATTTACCGGTTCCCCCGGTAAATATGTGAGTCTAATAGAGACGATTAGAGGTTTTCAAATGATCCTTTCCGGAGAATTAGATGGTCTACCCGAACAGTCTTTTTATTTGGTAGGTAACATTGATGAAGCTACCGCAAAGGCTATGAACTTAAAAGAAATTTAAAGAAAAAAAAAAAAAAATGAACCTAAATCTTCGTGTACTCACTCCCAATCGAGTTGTTTGGGATTCAGAAGTTCAAGAAATAATAATTACTACCAATAGTGGTCAAATGGGTGTATTACCCAATCATATTGCAATTGTAACAGCTTTGGATATAGGAGTCATGAAAATACGACTCAATGCCCAGTGGTCCACTATGGCTTTGATGGGTGGTTTTGCCAAAATAAACAATGATGAAATCACGTTATTGGTAAATAATGCAGAAAGAGGTATTGATATAGATCTTCAAGAAGCTCAGGAAAGTTTTAGACTAGCGAAAGCTGATCGTGCGCGAGCTGAAGGCAAGAGACAAGCAATCGAGGCTGATGTGGCTCTCAAAAGAGCTAGAACACGACTAGAGGCTGCTGATGCAATTTTATTAAGATAAAGAATTAATCTACGAAATTGTAAGTAAATAGATTCCAATCCTAAGGAAGTCTTTAACTGTCTTAGCCAATAACTAGGCACATTTCCACCTATGCCCATGCCGTCTGCTATTGCAATTTTTTTATTTTATTCTTCGCCTAAAGTGAAGAAATCTATCACATTTCACTATCACATTTCACTATTTAATAATAGAAATTAATAATAGAATAAATTGGAATTGCCGAAAGGTCCTCAGGTCAAACTAAGAAATTGGGTTGCATCATACATACAAAACATGATACAATATAACTTGAATGAAAGAAAAAAAAAAACCTTTTTGACAATAGAGGCTACAAAATGAGTATTTTGCACAAAATTTTTTTGTAATACAATACAAAAGGGATTCTTTACGTTCGACACCCAGGTCGAGTAGACCTTGTTCTTGTAAGAGCTATTAACCAATAAATCATAGGGAGGGACTTATTT